TCGCACCTAGTTTTGGTGTAGCAGCTATTTTCCGATTTATCCTTTTCTTTCAAGGTTTTCATAATTGGACCTTGAATCCATTTCATATGATGGGAGTTGCCGGAGTATTGGGTGCTGCTCTTCTATGTGCTATTCATGGTGCTACCGTGGAAAATACTTTATTTGAAGATGGTGATGGTGCAAATACGTTCCGTGCTTTTAACCCGACTCAAGCTGAAGAGACCTATTCCATGGTCACTGCTAACCGTTTCTGGTCCCAGATTTTTGGGGTTGCTTTTTCCAATAAACGTTGGTTACATTTCTTCATGTTATTTGTGCCAGTGACCGGTTTATGGATGAGTGCCATTGGAGTAGTTGGTCTAGCTCTAAACTTACGTGCCTATGATTTTGTTTCCCAGGAGATCCGTGCAGCAGAAGATCCTGAATCTGAGACTTTCTACACAAAAAATATTCTCCTGAACGAAGGTATTCGTGCTTGGATGGCGGCTCAAGATCAGCCTCATGAAAACCTTATATTCCCTGAGGAGGTCCTACCCCGTGGAAACGCTCTTTAATGGAACTATAGCTTTAGCTGGTCGTGATCAAGAAACCACTGGTTTCGCTTGGTGGGCCGGTAATGCCCGACTTATTAATTTGTCTGGTAAATTGCTTGGGGCTCACGTGGCTCATGCCGGATTAATTGTATTCTGGGCCGGAGCAATGAACCTATTCGAAGTGGCTCATTTCGTACCGGAAAAGCCTATGTATGAACAAGGATTGATTTTACTTCCCCATCTAGCTACTCTAGGATGGGGAGTCGGTCCTGGTGGGGAAATCGTGGACACTTTTCCATATTTTGTATCTGGGGTACTTCACTTAATATCTTCTGCGGTTTTAGGTTTTGGTGGTATTTATCATGCACTTATAGGACCCGAAACTTTAGAAGAATCTTTTCCATTCTTTGGCTATGTATGGAAAGATAGAAACAAAATGACCACAATTTTGGGTATTCACCTAATCTTGCTAGGTGCTGGTGCTTTTCTTCTAGTGCTCAAGGCTTTGTATTTCGGAGGTGTATACGATACCTGGGCTCCCGGCGGTGGAGATGTAAGAAAAATTACGAACCCGACTCTTAACCCAAGTGCTATATTTGGTTATTTACTGAAATCTCCTTTCGGAGGAGAGGGATGGATCGTTAGCGTGGACAATCTAGAAGATATAATTGGAGGACATGTATGGTTAGGTTCCATTTGTATCTTCGGTGGTATCTGGCATATCTTAACCAAACCTTTTGCATGGGCTCGCCGTGCATTCGTATGGTCCGGAGAAGCTTATTTGTCCTATAGTTTAGCGGCTCTATCTCTCTTTGGTTTTATTGCTTGTTGTTTCGTTTGGTTCAACAACACAGCTTATCCTAGTGAATTCTATGGGCCCACCGGCCCAGAAGCCTCTCAAGCTCAAGCGTTTACTTTTCTAGTTAGAGACCAACGTCTTGGAGCTAGTGTGGGGTCTGCCCAAGGACCTACTGGTTTAGGTAAATACCTTATGCGTTCTCCGACTGGAGAAATTATCTTTGGAGGGGAAACGATGCGTTTTTGGGATCTCCGTGCTCCCTGGTTGGAACCCCTAAGGGGCCCTAATGGTTTGGACCTGAGCAAGTTGAGAAAGGACATACAGCCTTGGCAGGAACGACGTTCGGCAGAATATATGACTCATGCTCCTTTAGGTTCTTCAAATTCTGTGGGTGGTGTAGCTACCGAAATCAATGCGGTGAATTATGTCTCTCCCCGAAGTTGGTTATCCACCTCCCATTTCGTTTTAGGATTTTTCTTGTTCATAGGTCATTTGTGGCATGCGGGAAGGGCTCGTGCAGCTGCAGCAGGATTTGAAAAAGGAATTGATCGTGATTTCGAACCTGTCCTTTCCATGACTCCTCTTAACTGAAACAAGAAATAGAACCAGATGGAAGAGAAATAAATTCAATTTCATTACATCCATCTCCCATATCGGAGGGATAGGAGTATTTTCAAATACTCTCTTTCCAACTGGATCCTTCTAGCTCGGCTATATCCAGCCGAGCTATTCTCTTTTTTTTTTTTTGACTGGACCGGACTAATATAATGAATGTGATTGTTGAAAAAAAAAACAGGAGAGAGAGGGATTCGAACCCTCGATAGTTTTTTTACTATACCGGTTTTCAAGACCGGAGCCATCAACCACTCGGCCATCTCTCCCGGAGACAACTTCTATTCTACCCCTTCAGATAATACCTAACTATAAGCATAAGGGACGAGACCAACCATACCTGTGACATATGATGATTTCTCATTATCATCTGGAATGGAAAAAAAGTTTGAAAAGCTCGATCAATTTCTGGTAAAATCCTTTTCGTAGTGCATTTGATCAGAATTTAAAATTGGGGATCGGATGGTATAGTCTATTCAATCTGTTGGGAGCTTGTAAGATCACAACCATGACTATTGCTTTCCAATCAGCTGTGTTTGCATTAATTGCTATTTCATTTTTACCAGTGATTGGTGTACCTGTTGCACTTGCCTCTCCTGATGGTTGGTCAAGTAGCAAAAATGTTGTATTTTCGGGTGTATCATTATGGATCGGATCAGTCCTTTTTGTAGGTATCCTTAATTCTTTCATATCTCAGATCTGTTCTAGATGTTTTAGGTTCAAACCCCCCCCCCCTCCCGAAGGGCTTTTTTATAGTTATTCTTAAGGACCTTCCTTTTCCCTTAAGGTCCAAGGAACCCAATGAAGGTGCTCAAGGGAGGGGTTTTTCGTAAATGAATTAATAATTGGACCATTAATAAATGGTATCTACTTACGAATGGGATTGAACATATATGTATTTTCAAAATGATGTTTCAATTTTATGAATATATATATATATATTCATAACGAATAAAATGCGGGTATGGTTGAATGGTAAAATTTCTCCTTGCCAAGGAGAAGATGCGGGTTCGATCCCCGCTACCCGCCCGTTACATGGAATATGAAAATGAATAGTTCATGTATTGATCGTATCTTTTCCTCACTTTTCATTAAAGTAAAAAAGTGATAATGAAAGAGTAATCCTTTATAAAGTGAGGGAGTAATTCTTTCCGGACCAAAATACTTCTTATGTTCTGGTCTGGCGGAGACAGGATTTGAACCCGTGACCTCAAGGTTATGAGCCTTGCGAGCTACCAGACTACTCTACTCCGCACCATTGATTTATATCATAAGCAGAATAGATGGGTACATCAAACAATCATGGAATATACTACCCCTATCCCAGGGGTAGGGGTAGTTTTCCATTATAACAATAAACTTCAATCACTTTTTTCTTTTTCCTACCAACTCGATTTTTTTATCCCGGGCAATAAACATGCGTGGGCCATCTCACGGAGTACGTGTCCGGACAATCCAAAGTCTCGATAGTTGGCTCTAGGTCTTCCAGTCGAAGAACAACGTCGATGGAGACGTGTAGGTGCACTATTACGTGGTGAAGATTGCAATTTTCTATGAATTTCCCATTTGTCATCCAATGATGAAACTTTGCTTTCATCCTCCAAAGATTTACGAATCAAATGATATTTTCGTTCCAGTGCTTGTCTTTTCTTTTCTCTCTGAATGAGACTCTTTCTCGCCATAATAGTTCAGTCGGTACTATTACCTACCAGGAATCAAAATATAGATCAGATTTGAGATGGATAAATATTACGTTGATTACTTTTTCTCTGTGCGGTATTGTCATTTATACAAAAATATCCCATTCACTTATTAAATTGATGAAGAAGAATTAACCAAATTTACCTGATGTAGAGGCAATTAAAAAAGCTGCATAAGTGAATATATAACCTACGGAAAAGTGAGCTAATCCAACTAATCGTGCTTGAACAATGGAAAGAGCTACCGGCTTGTCTCTCCATCGAACTAAATTAGCAAAAGGTGTGCGTTCATGGGCCCATGCAAGAGTTTCGATCAATTCCTGCCAATATCCACGCCAGGAAATCAGAAACATAAATCCAGTAGCCCAAACAAGATGCCCGAATAAGAACATCCATGCCCAAACAGATAAACTGTTCATACCGAAAGGATTGTATCCATTAATAAGTTGTGAAGAATTTAACCATAGATAATCTCTTAACCATCCCATTAAATAAGTGGAAGACTCATTAAATTGCGCTACATTACCCTGCCATAACGTTATATGCTTCCAATGCCAATAGAAAGTAACCCATCCAATAGTATTCAACATCCAGAAAACTGCCAAATAAAAAGCATCCCAGGCCGAGATATCGCAAGTACCACCCCGTCCCGGACCATCGCAAGGAAAACTATAACCAAAATCTTTCTTATCTGGCATTAGCTTGGAACCACGTGCATCCAAAGCACCTTTAACTAGGATCAATGTAGTTGTATGCAAACCTAGAGCAATAGCATGATGAACCAAAAAATCTCCAGGACCAATTGTTAAGAACAATGAATTATTATTATCATTAATAGCATTTAACCAACCAGGTAACCATATGCTCTTACCTGCCTCGAATGCTGGACCACTTGTCGAAGACAGGAGTACATCGAAACCATATAAGGTCTTACCATGAGCAGATTGTATCCACTGAGCAAATATGGGCTCGATCAATATTTGTTTTTCTGGAGTACCGAAAGCAAGCATAACATCATTATGAACATAAAGTCCCAAGGTATGGAAACCTAGTAATAAACTAACCCAACTAAGATGAGATATTATAGCTTCCTTCTGCTCCAACATTCTCGCCAATACATTATCCTTATTTTGTTCCGGATTATAATCCCTAATGAGGAATATAGCTCCATGAGCAAAGGCCCCTGTCATAATGAACCCGGCAATATATTGATGATGAGTATATAATGCAGCTTGGGTGGTGAAGTCTTGTGCTATGAATGCATAAGCGGGTAAAGAATACATGTGTTGAGCTACCAAGGAAGTTATAACCCCCAAAGAAGCTAAAGCAAGACCCAATTGAAAATGAAGAGAATTATTGATTGTGTTATAAAGACCCTTATGTCCGCGTCCTAAGCGGCCTCCTGGAGGAACATGTGCCTCCAAAATATCTTCTATACTGTGACCAATGCCAAAGTTGGTTCTATACATATGACCAGCAATTGAAAAAACAAATGCAATAGCTAAATGATGATGAGCCATATCAGTCAGCCATAAACTTTGAGTTTGTGGATGGAATCCTCCGAGAAGAGTTAGAATAGCAGTTCCCGCCCCTTTAGAGGTACCGAATAAGTGACTACTGGAATCAGGATTTTGAGCATAAAGATTCCACTGACCCGTGAAAAGCGGTTCTAAACCTTGGGGATGTGGTAATACATCCAAAAAATTATTCCATCTGACGTGCTCTCCCCTTGATTCAGGAATAGCAACATGAACTAAATGCCCTGTCCAAGCTAGAGAACTTACTCCGAAGAGTCCTGACAAATGATGATTTAGACGGGATTCGGCATTTTTGAACCATGAAACACTTGGTCTCCATTTAGGTTGTAAATGTAACCTACCCGCTATTAAAAAGATGGCAGAAACAAATAGCAAGAAAAGAGCTCCGGCATAAAGATCTTCGTTAGTGCGTAAGCCGATTGTATACCACCACTGATAAACACCGGAATAAGCAATATTGACTGGACCGGGAGCACCTCCTCGGGTAAAGGCTTCTATAGCTGGTTGACCAAAATGAGGATCCCAAATTGCATGAGCAATGGGTCTTACATGTAAGGGATCGCGTACCCATGCTTCAAAATTGCCTTGCCAAGCCACATGGAACAAATTACCAGAGGTCCACAGAAATATTATTGCCAACTGACCAAAGTGGGAAGCAAAAATTTTATGATAAAGGCGTTCTTCGGTAATATCATCATGACTCTCGAAGTCATGTGCGGTTGCAATACCGAACCAAATACGACGAGTAGTTGGGTCCTGGGCCAAGCCTTGGCTGAACTTTGGAAATCTTGATGCCATAATGCTTTTCAAATCCTCCTAACCATTATCCTACTGCAATAATTCTTGCCAGGAAGAACGCCCATGTTGTGACGATTCCACCCAGAAGGTAATGAGCTACTCCTACAGCACGTCCCTGTACAATGCTCAAGGCTCTGGGCTGGATAGCAGGAGCAACCTTCAATTTGTTATGGGCCCAAACGATAGATTCAATCAGTTCTTGCCAGTACCCACGGCCGCTGAATAAGAACATTAAACTAAAGGCCCAAACAAAATGAGCACCTAAAAATAAAAGACCATATGCAGATAATGAAGAACCATAAGATTGAATCACTTGAGAGGCTTGTGCCCAGAGAAAGTCACGGAGCCACCCGTTAATCGTAATGGAACTCTGTGCAAAGTTTCCTCCCGTGATATGAGTTACCACTCCCTGATCACTTATACTACCCCAAACATCGGACTGCATTTTCCAGCTGAAATGGAATATTACTACCGAAATTGCATTGTACATCCAAAATAAACCAAGGAAAACATGATCCCAGGCAGATACTTGACATGTTCCTCCTCTCCCAGGTCCATCGCAAGGAAAGCGAAAACCAAGATTCGCTTTATCGGGTATTAAACGGGAGCTGCGGGCGAATAGAACACCTTTAAGTAGGATTAAAACAGTCACATGGATAGTAAATGCATGAATGTGATGTACCAAAAAATCTGCGGTTCCCAATGGAATTGGTAACAAAGCCACCTTGGAACCTACTGTCACCAAATCACCACCTCCCCAGGTTAAGCTGGTACTCGCTGTTGCACCAGGAGCTGTTGAACCGGGTGCTGAAGCATGGGTGTTTTGTATCCATTGAGCAAAGATAGGTTGTAATTGTATAGCAGTATCTGAGAACATATCTTGAGGACGTCCTGGAGCGCTCATAGTATCATTATGAATATACAGACCAAAACTATGGAAGCCTAAGAATATACATACCCAGTTGAGGTGTGATATAATTGCATCACGATGTCTAAGAACGCGATCTAATAAATTGTTGTATTGAGTAGTTGGGTCATAGTCTCTTACCATAAAAATCGCTGCATGTGCAGCAGCGCCAACTATGATAAATCCACCAATCCACATATGATGTGTGAACAGAGAGAGTTGGGTACCATAGTCAATAGCTAAGTATGGATAGGGGGGCATCGCATACATGTGGTGAGCTACGACAATAGTTAAAGATCCTAAAAGAGCTAGGTTAATAGCTAATTGAGCATGCCATGAGGTAGTTAAGATCTCGTAAAGGCCTTTATGGCCTTCCCCCGTAAATGGACCTTTATGAGCTTCTAAAATGTCCTTGATGCTATGTCCAATGATCCAATTGGTCCTATACATATGACCGGCTATCAGGAAAAGAATTGCAATAGCCAAATGATGATGCGCAGTATCGGTCAGCCACAGACCCCCCGTTACTGGATTTAATCCTCCACGAAAAGTCAAAAAGTCTGAATATTCTGACCAATTAAGGGTGAAAAATGGGGTCAATCCCTCATTAAAACTGGGATAAAGTTGAGCCATAAGATCGCGATTCAAAATAAATTCATGAGGAAGTGGTATCTCTTTAGGATCCACTCCAGCGTCTAGAAGTTGGTTAATGGGTAAAGAAACGTGGACTTGGTGTCCAGCCCAACCTAGAGACCCAAGTCCTAGTAACCCTGCTAAATGATGGTTCAACATGGATTCTACATCTTGGAACCAAATCAATTTTGGGGCAGCTTTGTGATAATGGAACCAACCAGCAAAAAGCATTAACGCTGCACAGATCAATGCACCAATTGCAGTGCAGTAAAGTTGTAATTCACTGGTTATTCCAGATGCTCGCCAAAGCTGGAAGAACCCAGAAGTTATTTGTATCCCTCGAAAACCTCCACCTACATCCCCATTCAATATTTCTTGACCTACTATGGGCCAAACTACTTGGGCACTGGGTTTGATGTGAGTGGGATCACCCAACCATGCTTCATAATTGGAGAAACGAGCGCCATGATAGTACATCCCACTTAGCCAAATAAAGATGATGGCTAGTTGACCAAAATGAGCGCTAAATACTTTGCGAGAAATCTCTTCCAAATCATTGGTATGACTATCAAAATCGTGAGCATCAGCATGTAAGTTCCAGATCCAAGTGGTAGTATCAGGGCCCTTACTTAGCGTCTTTGAGAAATGCCCAGGTTTGGCCCATTTTTCAAAAGAGGTTTTTACAGGATCCCTCTCCACTAAGATCTTTACTTCTGGTTCCGGTGAACGAATGATCATTGAATTCTCCTCCTTTCCGGATGGGACATTAATAAGAAGAAACCTGCCAATAGGAATTAGTGAACTTCCGAGAGAGATATCTTAACTCGGTTCTCCCCTTATTTTCTAGTTTATGACTGGAGCGATTATGATACGGGAGTCGATCTGAGGCAGGTGTTCATATTTATTATGACATATTTCCGAGGTGCCCAATGGACCGTGGGCTGTTAAGACCCGGAAACAGCTTTTTTCCGTGTAATTTCAAAAAATATTTATCGGTTATTATTACATTGTTTCTAGATGGATAAAAATATATATACGGATATATATATTTTTATCCATCTATTTTTACTCCTCGTCCCATATCAAAGACCATCCATCCGTTATAAATCTTTATAACGGATCATTAATGAAAGACATCTACGAATGGATTTTACCCCTATTAAGAAGATCCATTAACAATTCAGAAACAGAATAAGGTATTTTTTTTTATATTGTCAATATATTCCTATGAGATGTCGACAGAATAGAATCTCATTTTGGGTAATATTCTGGAACAATTCCATTGATTCCGAGAAAATAATATATTCAATAATGAAAACGATTTCCTTTTAATAGAAATTATCATTCTCCAAAACGTCCTGTAATCTTTAACCAATTTTGTGCTTCGATGTAATTGCCTGGAGCAAGTGCTATAGCTTGTTCCCAATACTCAGCAGCTTGATCGAACCAAGCCTCCGCAGTTTCAGGATCTCCTTGTCGAATGGCCTGTTCTCCTCGGTCGGGATAGGTCAACTTGGAAAAGTTTTCTTCCCTTAGAACCGTACTTGAGAGTTTCCTACCTCATACGGCTCAATCAACTATTCTTTAGTCCTCTACCCTAATTTCCAAAATATTATTGAATTTGAAATTATTCATTGGGATTTAAGATTAACCAAAGGACCAGAAAAAGTCAATGACATAAGTTTCTGATTTCACTTCCAATCAATTAAATGATCAGGTTCTATCTTTTCTCCTACCCTCAAAAAGATGAAGTATAGGAAGAGATATACTTCAGATTGATCATCCAAATCAAAGTCTTTTTGCAAGATAACTATCTCAGTTCCGTATAGAATTTTTGAAGAGTACTTTCCGTCCGGAGTACTTCACATCTTTAGGATCTGATGCTACACCGCTGCTCAATAGCTTAGTAGATCGACTCTATTACATAAGTTGATTCCTGATTCTTGTCAATGAGCAGATTTGATCGTATCAGCCCGAACCTTCTTTCAATAATTGATCTTTATGGTGCTTCCATCATCAATTCAATTTTTTATCCATGGAATACGTAGGCTTTATCTATCTATTCATATTCGGGCTCCTATGAGAGATGTTCTTTTTGCTACAGCTGATAAAAACCGTTACTTGGGACGGTGCATATGTAGAAAGCCTTTTCTTTTGTCCTTACCCGTAGTAGTTATTAACTAAGTTATTCTATGGTACAGATAGCCGCACGTAATGACAGATCAAGGCCGTATTATTAAGAGCTTGTGGTAAGGATGGGTTCCGTTCTAATGCCTGGAAATAATATTCCAAAGCCTTCGTATGTTCCCCATTACTTGTATGGACAAGACCTATATTATATAGTATATAACTTCGATCATAAGGGTCAGTTTCCGGTCGCATAGCTTCATAATAATTTTGTAAAGCTTCCGCATATTCCCCTTCCGATTGAGCTGACATCCGTTACGGTCGTTCATTCCATTGAAATGATCTCCGCTTCAAAACCGTACATGAGATTCCCACCTCATACGGCTCCTCCTTTCTTTACAGTACGTAATACGGGGAGTAATCCGTGAAATTAAAAAAAAAAAAAAAAGATTCTGACCCAATATTATGAATTAACAGGGGCTAGTGTATTTCCAATGAATCTCTAGCCATCCTTCTTGCAAAGATTCTTTTCCAAAAACCAAGGATCTTAGTACTAGGAATGGAACCTCTAACAGTTTCTTTGTTCTTAACGCCCTGTATTCTCCGGGGATTAGTCACTTCAACAATCTCCGATGGTTCAATGATAGGGGTATCCGAAGTACAAACGAGATGGATGTTTGTTGTCCCAACCATTCTCACTACCCCTCGGAAAAGGGTAATGCATATGAGCTATAACGAAGCTTTTGTGTTGTCGATTTCCATACGTAGTGCTCTCTCCCCTCATGCGCACCTATCAGATAGGTTCCATTATACAAGCAAGGCCTATTGCATAGGTGTAACCTTTCGCTCGGTACTTAAATCCTCAGAAGATGAAAGCATCTAAGGTTGCATTGATCGGGGATACACGACAGAAGGAATTGTTCTATCTCCAGAACTCACCTTCACTGAGCGTAAGTTTTCTTTGATCCAATTTTGATTCCCGAATACCTTTTCTTTCCCAAAAAGGGAATAACGGAAAAAATATCAAATCACACCATCTCTGTAATAGGTAAATGCTTCTTTCTCCCCCGGAGCCATCGGGATTATTCGCAATAAGATATCCGCTACAATTGTGAAGGTCTTATCGATAAAATTGTCATTTCTCTGAGATCTAGGCATAGTCAATTACAGGTTTTCTAATTTCCTTCATTCCCTTACGCAAATGATTCCATGAACGAAATTTTTTCTGGTGCACAATACCATAAAATGTATTTCCTTACAATCGTAAATATGTCCTCATTCTATATATTCCAATTGATTCTTTAAAATGGGAATAGATAGGGAATATTTTGAATAATTGTTCATTAGTAATATTGATGAATAATAATGGAAAATAGATTTGTATTGAAAGAATACTAGATTCGGTGAACTCGATAAGTCCAGTTCGATCATGATCCGAACAAAGAAAGAGTTAAACGATCGAGCATTGCATAATGAGAATGCAATGCCTACCCAACAATTGTGTGCGCATATCGATATAGATAAAGCAATATCGATGAAAAATATGGTCATCATGACACAGGATCATTGCCAAAGAATTCATTCTTATACAATTGAATTGATAAGACGATCACTACAGATCCATATATGATCATACTATGGAATGGATCAGTTAATCTCAATCAAATTATTGATTGGGCGATCCGAATAAGATCCTTAGATCCACAAGGATTATTTAAGATTTCCTTAAATCGGAAAAAGTTTTATATAATGTCTTTTCGTCTTTCCGGGGAGGATTGAATCATTATATTATCTATTTCTTTCCACAAGCTCGAACTGATCGTACCTGAACAAAAAGAATTCGTAAGTAACTCGCTATTCACTAATTTGATTAATTAGAACTAAGGGATCTCATAGGAAAGATGGCCGAGCGGTTCAAGGCGTAGCATTGGAACTGCTATGTAGGCTTCTGCTTACCGAGGGTTCGAATCCCTCTCTTTCCGTATTTTCGCCCTATTATTTGATTATAATCCATCGTTTTTCCAATCTATTTAATCCCAATAAGACGATCTGATCTCCTAATTCCGGGATCAATCTCCTTCTATTTGTGATATAGAAAATAGAACGAACATTGGTTCGTGGTATGGGAAAGGTAAAGACCATTTTAAGAAGCAATAAAAGTCTCGTGGATAACAAGATTATAATGTAACGGTAACGTACGGAAGGATCATAAAATGTCCCCTTCGGGGAGGGGCGAAAGAAGGGGGAAGAACATAATTTCAAATGTCCAGCAACCCAACCCCTCCTTTTCATTTCATTCTCGATTCAAGCTTGACGGGAATAATACTCTACGACCAGCAATTCATTAATCTTCAAACTGATCCATTTACTATCTATTATTTGATTGATGAATCCTTTATATTGTAACGAATTAAAAGTCAAATGATTTGGCAATATATCTCTCTGGAACAGATCTATATTCTTTCTAATTATAGCTCTCAATCTTTGTTGATCTCTTATAGTAATAACATCTTGGGGTTTGCAAGGGTAACTTGGTATATCTACCATATGGTCATTGACCCGGATATGTCCATGATTAACTAATTGTCTAGCTCCGGGAATGGTGGGAGCCATACCCAATCGAAAAATAATATTATCCGAACGCATTTCAAGTAATTGCAATAGGACCTGGCCCGTTGATCCCTTGGCTCTTCTAGCTATACGAACATATTTAAGTAATTGTCGCTCCGTTAGTCCGTAATGAAAACGCAATTTCTGTTTCTCTTCTAGCCGGATACGATATTGAGAGATTTTCCTGGAAGAAGACCGGTTAATAGAATCATTTCTGTATTTGGGTCTTTTACTAGTGAGCCCTGGTAAAGTTTTCAGACGACGTATTATTTTTAAACGAGGTCCCCGATAACGGGACATAGAAACTCCTTATTCAATTAACAAATAGTGCTGGAAAGAAGAAAGAATAGTATAACCCGTACGAGTACTGGAATTCTTTTATATGAAGAACGAAGATCTTTCTCAAATTTGTTATAGATCCTAATAGCTCCAATAATTCATCCCGTTCCTAGTTGGGAGTAAGTGATCATGGCATGACGGACCCGACGAACGATCGGAAGAGTATTCTCCATTCCATCTTGATCCTAAACTTTGTGGATTATGGAAATGAGAGGAACGGAAAAGAGCCAGCTATCGGGATCGAACCGATGACCATCGCATTACAAGTGCGATGCTCTAACCTCTGAGCTAAGCAGGCTCAATGGAATATAACTCCTCATTTCATTGGCGTGAGATCCGTAGATTCTTTTGGAATCCTAACAATTATAGCGCGAATCAGATTCAATGACGCAATCCAGATTACAATTACAATGGAACATCACCTGAATGTAGATTAAAAGGACAGAAAAGGGAAGTAAGGAAGGGTCAATTGATATTGATAATTTGACTCACTATTCCAAATCGACTAGAGGAGGATAATAACATTGCATTGAAAATGCAGAAATAATATAATGATTCCCAGTCACATTCGATTGGGGTAGAGATAGAGATGGCGAGAGAGGGGGAGTAGGAGAGGATATTTCTTCCACCCAATATTGAGCAAATATCCAATGAATAACGCTGATGGAGATTACATAATAGGATTAGATTAAGGTATGATCTCGTTCTCCGAGAAGGGGATATGGCGGAATTGGTAGACGCTACGGACTTGATCGAATTGAGCCTTGGTATGGAAACCTACCAAGTGATAGCTTCCAAATCCAGGGAACCCTGGGATATTTTGAATGGGTAATCCTGAGCCAAATCCGGTTCATAGAGAAAAGGGTTTCTCTCCTTCTCCTAAGGAAAGGGATAGGTGCAGAGACTCAATGGAAGCTATTCTAACGAATGAATCTCATTTGGGGTCCAATACTCTATTTATAGAACGTTCTATTTACACCTCGAAAGTAGGAATGTTATATAACATCAAACAAAACTCGCGATCAGAACTTGAATTGTTCCAAGCATTTTATTCGTAAAATAGATGCCAGATTCGAGTTGAAGTAATAATTTTACATTAAGTAATCAAATTATGAACTTATCTACTCTAGATAGGGAGTTGAATCAGTTTTTGGAATAAATGATTGGACGAGGATAAAGATAGAGTCCAATTCTACGTGTCAATGTAAACAACAATGCAAATTGCAGTAGAAGGAAAATCCGTTGGCTTTATAGACCGTGAGGGTTCAAGTCCCTCTATCCCCACCCAGGTTCATTCCCGAACGACTGATCTATTTTATCCAATTCCGTTAGTTCAAATCCATTCTCACTTCTCTTTAACCTCACTATTTCATTTATTCATGTTTATTTATTCATGAAGAGAAGAAATGGGAACATTAATCTTTCCATCTTATGACAAGTTGAGTTGATCAGTGGATCAATTCATTTTGTCATATATGATCCACATAGATGTGATCATTTGGAAATTATTCGATCGCAGTCGATTTTTTATCGTATTAGTTATTTCCAGATCGAAAAGAATAAAGATCATTCTAAAAACTGGGAAAAATCCATTTCTTCCTTATTTTTAGTTGACACGAGTTAAAACCCTGTACCAGGATGATCCACAGGAAAGAGCCGGGATAGCTCAGTTGGTAGAGCAGAGGACTGAAAATCCTCGTGCCACCAGTTCAAATCTGGTTCCTGGCAAGATGTCAACAATGTATCCATATCCATCTAGATAGAAGAGATAGATGGATATGGATACATTGCATGGATATTGACATACGTATCTATATGTAAATACGGATACACCCTGATCAAAATAGATAGATTAATAAATCTATTCTGTTCTCTCCCTCTTCTTTGCTCATATTGTCCTTCCCTGTCCGTTCAAATTGGATCCCAATACTCTAAAAAAGTAGGATCAAGAACTTGGAGGGTAAGATATTACGGTGGGAATAGAATCTATTATAAGCTCTAGTATAATATCAATCGGATCCTCCTTTTGGTTCTCGTACATCGTGTGTGCGTGATACATCATTTCTGATCTGATGCGTCAATAAAATATTTGGATTCGTTAATCCATCCCTATCCCATATCCGGGAATATGGAAGAATAGAATGGAATGGATAAGAATTTGGCTCCGATACTAGTCGGAATCTATTCAGTCCGTCCGAACCGAAATGCGTTATAGCACATCTATAATAGCCTCTGGTTCAAGTGGGCAACTCGGCGAATGGACATCCGCAGGAATTAACTTATCTACTCCGCGAACGGTACTATAAGAAATAATCTGTACCAAACATTTCTCTGTAATAGAACATGCTCCCATGGTAACTACATATTTTGGTTCGGGCATTTGTTTGTATAATCAATCTCACTAAAGACCATTCCGATGCTCCTTTTCGCTACGCATGAACTGAACCAACGATCGATGAAAATAAGCACGAGATCTTAAGCTTTTATAAATGCGGATATACCCTATATACTGGAACTCATAGCCCATAGATAAAGGGAGACTGTTCCAACCTCAGGAACAACAAGAACTGGAGCGAACATGTAATGATCCTAATTAATGAAATGTTACTCAAATGTCTGTTGATAATACTTGACATGAATCAAATATGAGAGAATTTGATTGGGTCCCGAACTACCCAATTTAAGATCCGAGTCTATACTCATATTATAGAATGACTATGTTTATGATCTTTATCCAGCATCCATGGCTGAATGGTTAAAGCGCCCAACTCATAATTGGCGAACTCGCGGGTTCAATTCCTGCTGGATGCAGGGGAACTGCCCATATCCATTATTTATGGAATGGGAAGAAGGATGAGGAATAACAACAAACATTAACTAGCCTATGATATATCTGTATAATAAAATTTGTATATGATTCGATATAATAGCTACAGGCATTATGGGAAAAAAAGGTAAAAAGAAGAAAAGAAAGATAGAAAAAAACGAAGGGAGGGAAAAAAATTGATGGATGGGGTGAAATATCCAGTACTTACAGAGAAAAGTATTCGTCTATTAGAAAGGAATCAATATACTTTTAACGTCGATTCGCAATCGAACAAAACAAAGATTAAAAATTGGATTGAGCATTTCTTCGATGTTAAAGTAATAGCTATGAACAGTTATCGCCTCCCTGAAAAAGGAAGAAAGAGAGGGTCAATGATAGGACATCCAATACGTTGTAAACGTATGATTATTACACTTCAAACCGGTGATTCTATTCCACTCTTTTCAGAACAATAAGATTTTCAAATTGAAACTAAATGGCCATCCGTGCATATAGAATTTTAACTCCGGACACACGCAATAGATCCGTATCAGATTTCGATGCAAGAGTGCAGTTTGACCCGCAGAAGAAATTGACCTCTGGACAGCATCATTGTGGGAAAGGTCGTAATGGAAGAGGAATTATTACCGTAAGACACAGGGGCGGAGGTCACAAGCGTTTGTATCGTCAAATTGATTCTCGACGGGATAAGGAACACATATCGGGAAAAATTGTAACCATAGAATACGACCCTAATAGAAGTGCATACATTTGCAAGGTACACTACAAGAATGGTGATAAGATGTATATTCTGCATCCCAGAGGGGTCATGATTGGAGATACTATTCTTTCTGGTCCAAAAGCTTCTATATCAATAGGAAATGCCCTACCTCTGAGTGCGGTTTGAATTATTAATTCACGTGATCGGAAGCAACCGATTGGGTTTACAGCGAAACCTATAAATCTATCACTGATCCAACTAGCATACTTTTACGGGACGAACCCCAAAGGGAAACTGAGGATAAATGACAGCAGGTGATTGGATTCCAAAATTGTTCATATCGGATCATTGGTTCTGAAGATATGATAATATGGAGAGGACCAGATTGTTTGTCCGAAGCATGAACAAAATGGGAAGCACCCTTGAAAAAGACAAGTTACTCACATTTGATCTGATGGTCAGAGGCAGATTCGGAGCTGGACAGTGGTAATAATTCCCAAAAGGAAAAGATGGGGAGAGGACAAAAAGTTGAAAGAGAGAGAATAGAAAAAGATGTTTAATATGCCTCCTACGTTATCCATAACATACGAAAGTATTAGCGTAATTTGATAAAGTCATTCATTCTGAATGCTACATAAAGAATATAAGCCAGATGATGGAATAGAGAGACTTAGGATGTAGAAAATCGGGACATAAAGAATAAAATAGATGCCCTTTCTCATCTCGATTCTATTTATGAGATATATGTGAAATCTCATATACATCCAGAAAGCTGTATGCCCTGAGAGAGGCTTGTACAGTTTGGGAAGGGATTTTTATTCATCGGAATAAGAGTCTACTTCAACCAATATGCCCTTAGGCACGGCTATACATAATATAGAAATAACACTTGGAAAAGGTGGACAATTAGCTAGAGCGGCAGGTGCTGTAGCAGAACTGATTGCAAAAGAAGATCGATCGGCCACATTAAGATTACCATCTGGAGAAGTTCGTTTAATATCTGAGAACTGCTCAGCAACAATTGGACAAGTGGGTAATATCAATGCAAAGAATAGAAGTTTCGGTAAAGCCGGAGCTAAACGTTGGTTGGGTAAGCGTTCTGAGGTAAGAGGAGTAGCTATGAACCCTGTAGACCATCCTCATGGAGGTGGGGAAGGAAGAACCCCAATTGGCAGGAAAAAACCCGTGACCCCCTGGGGCTATAGTGCGCTTGGAAAGAAAAGTCGGAAGAGGAATAGATACAGTGATGCTTCAATCCTTCGTCGACGTGAGTAAGAATGGTTGGATACCCATAAAAAAAAAAAAAAGAGGAAAGAAAGGTAATTGATCATGGCACGTTCACTGAAAAAAAATCCTTTTGTGGCTAATCATTCATTGAGGAAAATTAAAAATCTAAACATAAAGGAAGAAAAGAAGATAATAGTGACCTGGTCCCGGGCATCTGTCATTGTACCCGCAATGATCGGTCATACAATTGCTGTTCATAATGGGAGGGAACATTTACCCATTTATGTAACAGATCGTATGGTAGACCATAAATTGGGGGAATTTGCACCTACTTTACTTTTTCAGGGACATGCGAGAAACGATAAGAAATCTCGTCGTTAATTGAGAGATACTTGTCATTCATTGGGGAGGGTGAAGTCAATGGGAAATAATAGTTCAGGTCCAAAGATACGAGCTTTGGCGAAAAATATACGTATGTCTGCTCATAAAGCACGTAGAGTGATTAATCAAATTCGTGGTCGTTCATATGGACAAGCACTTATGATACTGGAACTGATGCCTTATGGGGCCTGTTATCCCATATCACAATTAATTCATTCTGCGGCGGCGAATGCAAATCACAATATGGGTTTGAACAAAGCCAATTTACTTGTCGGTAGAGTTGAAGTGAATGAAGGTACTGTTTTCAAAAGGGTTCAACCTAGAGCTCAGGGACGTGGTTATCCAATACAGAAACCCACTTGTCATATAACTATTGTATTGGAAGAAATCTCCAGATCGAATGATCCCATTATGTCAATAGAATCCCGAGAAAGAGGATAGATATGGCACAGAAAATAAATCCACTTGGTTTTAGACTGGGTGTAACTCAAAATGATCGTTCCCATTGGTTCGCACAACAAAGGAATTATTCCAAAGATCTCCGAGAAGATCAGAAAATACGTACTTGCATTGAAAACTATGTACGAACACATATAAAGAGCTCCTCGAATTATGGAGGAATTGCACGTGTAGAGATTCGCAGAAAGATCGATTTGATTCAGGTCAAAATCTATATTGGATTTCCCAACTTGTTGTTAATAGAAGGTAGGGGCCAAGGAATTGAAAAATTAAGAAACGATGTACTAAATATGCTTGATTCTGTGGATCGAAAACTTCACATTGCTATAGAAAAAGTTGCGAAACCCTATAGAAAACCTAATATTCTTGCGGAGTATATTGCCCTACAACTAGAGAATAGAGTTCCATTCAGAAAAACAATGAAGAAAGCTATTGAACTGGCTGAACGGGAAGATGTAGAAGGTATTCAGATCCAAATCGCAGGACGTCTCGACGGAAAGGAAATTGCCCGGGTCGAATGGGACAGGGGAGGTAGGGTTCCCCTACAGACAATTCGAGCTAGGATTGATTATTGTTATTATCCGGTTCAAACCATCTATGGAGTTTTAGGGATCAAAATTTGGATTTTAGAGGATTAGAAATAATTGGTTTTTTTCCTAATCTGCCCGATCATGGATCATCAATTCTATCAGATCGAATATCAATTAGATTTACCATTTTGGAACCGTGCTATGCTTAGTGTGCGACTCGTTGGAATCGAGCTTTTAATTCTTTTCCGGAGTTATGGAGAACTCGAAATAAGAACGGATTGGTCTCTGGTATAAAGAAACTAGAGACTAACTCATTGCTTCATATTGCCAAGATCCAATAACTATGGTAAATATACCTCGTAAAGACTTTCTTCCACGAGAGAAAAAAGGATATTTTGATCTTTCGTGAAGCGAGAAAGGTGTTTGGTAATGCGGAAAAAGAAAAAAAAAAGAAGAAGGAGAATTGAAATCTTCTCCCAATATTGTATGGTTAATTAATTACCCTCCGAAAAGCAGTGTGATAAAGCATAAGAATCATCCTGATTCATTCAAGGAAGATTGAAGGGATTCAGTTTATGAAGGAGAAAGAGCTTCGGATCGACGGAAACTAAGGAAATTGATTCCATAACAGATGAAAAGAAAGCTCCATTGCAGAGGTAAGACCTGGGCATTTAGATAGAAGCTATGGAACGATGGAACCTATGACTGCATAAGATCATATAGGAATCTTAATCATTCATTGGATAGGATGGCGAAATAAACCAAAAACGAATTAATCTCATTGGATGGAGTCTATAAGTAAGTCGACCCCATGGAGCAAATACCGAAAGAGTCCATATTCGCCTGTGAAATTATTTATTAAGAGTCTCGTTGGATTGAAATAAAGAGTTATTCGTCCCATAAATTAGATTCTATTTATGATATGCGTAATGCGTAGATATAGACTCATTTATATATAACTAATAACTAACTACACATTGTCCAATTTGATATAGATTCTTCACAAGGAGCCGGATGAGAAGAAACTTTCATGTCCGGTTCTGGATTAGAGATGGGATCAAAATACTATAAACCATCGACTATAACCCAAAAAGAACAAAATTTCGTAAACAACATAGGGGAAGAATGAAAGGAGTATCTTCTCGTGGCAATCGCATTTGTTTCGGTAGATTCGCTCTTCAAGCACTTGAACCGGCTTGGATCACATCTGGGCAGATAGAAGCCGGACGAAGAACGATTACTCGTTATGCCCGTCGTGGCGGAAAAATATGGATACGTATATTTCCCGACAAACCTATTACAATGAGACCTGCGGAAACACGTATGGGTTCCGGGAAAGGATCTCCCGAATATTGGGTATCTGTCATCAGACCAGGTCGAATACTTTATGAAATGGGCGGAGTATCCGAAACCGTCGCTAGAGCAGCTGCTAGAATAGCTGCATACAAAATGCCTATACGTACTCAATTTGTTACTATTTAACCCATACAGAATGAAAGAGCTATTTCTGGTGGAAAAAGATTATTAGTTCATAAGAACCCTTCTCTCTCTTTTTTTTTTTTTGTTATCCGCCGAAGTAACAAATCTTTTGGAGGAAAAATGATTCAGTCTCAAACTTATTTGAATATAGCGGATAACAGTGGAGCCCGAAAAATAATGTGTATTCGAGTTCTAGGAGCAAGTAATCGTAAATCCGCTCATATAGGTGATGTTATCATTGCTATAATTAAAGAAGCAGTACCTAACATGCCCCTGGAAAAATCAGAAGTAGTTAGAGCCGTAGTTGTACGCACCTGTAAAGAACTTGAACGTGACAATGGAATGATGATACGATCTGATGACAATGCAGCAGTTGTCATTGATCAGGAAGGAAATCCAAAAGGAACTCGAGTTTTTGGTCCGGTTGCTCAGGAATTGAGACAATTGAATTTCACAAAAATAGTTTCATTGGCTCCCGAAGTCTTATAAGTACTTATCAATCTTGTAGAGACCTTCTACTGATAGTTCATAAAATGGTATATGGATCAATTCATTGCACCTCAGGCATATTCCTCGAAGAAAATTGAACATGCCTTTTATATCGAGACCAGGAATTCCTAAGAATTCCTTCGTCATGGGTAACGATACTATTGCCAATCTAATTACTTCTATAAGAAACGCCGACATGGTAGGAAAAGGAACGGTTCGAGTAACAGCTACTAATATTAGCAAGAACATCGTAAGGATCCTTTTACGAGAAGGTTTTATAGAAGATGTTAGGGAACATCAGGAAGGCCAAAAATCTTTTTTTATATCGACTTCAAAATATCGGAGAAGGAAAGAAAGGACATATATAACCACGTCAAAGCGTACCAGCAAACCTGGTTCGAGGATTTATTCCAATTATCGAGAAATTCCAAAAGTTCTAGGTGGAATGGGGATCGTAATTCTTTCTACTTCCCAAGGAATTTTGACGGATCGAGAAGCTCGACAGAAAAAAATTGGAGGAGAAATATTATGTTATGTATGGTAATTGATCTCAATTTTGTCCAAAAATATTGATTCTGTAAGATATCCCCATGGTATGAAAAGTCGGAGCAAGTTTGGTTCGAGACACCATTCATCTTCATCCAAGCACGTTAGTCAATTTTTTTTATCAAAAGAGGAGGAGATTCGATGAACAAACAGAATCTGATCCATGCGGAAGGTTTGGTTACTGAATCACTCCCCAACGGTATGTTTCGAGTTCTGACAGATAATGGATGTCAGATTCTGACTCATATTTCGGGTAGGATTCGACGTAATTCCGTACGAATACTACCAGGAGATAGGGTCAAGGTCGAATTAAGTGCTTATGATTTAAGCAAAGGACGTATAATATATAGACTTAGCAACAAATCTTCAAACGATTGAATCACCTTTTTAACATCTGATGGGGATCGAGAATCATAGATTAAATAGACTCTCTTTCTCAAGGAACAGAATGTAATATGAGCAAATTGGAGGGTCACAAATATGAAAATTCGTGCTTCTATTCGTAGAATTTGTGGAAAATGTCGACCAATTCGTAGACGGAAACGAGTTATGATAATTTGTTCCAATCCGAGACATAAGCAAAAACAGGGGTAATCTTCCTCTATATCAATGAACGGATCTAGTGGTAAAATAGATTTCGATATGCATTTTTCGAACTGAACTCATAATGATTAATATGTCAAAAACTACAAGAAGAATTGGTTCACGTAGGAATGAACATCGAGTACTCAAAGGAGTTATTCACGTTCAAGCAAGTTTTAACAATACCATTGTGACTGTTACAGATGTACGGGGACAAGTTTTGTCTTGGTCTTCTGCCGGTGCCTGTGGATTCAAAGGCACAAGGAGAGGTACACCATTTGCTGCCCAGACTGCAGCAGAAAATGTTATTCGTACATTAATGGATCGGGGTATGGAACGAGTAGAAGTTATGATAAGTGGTCCTGGTCGGGGGAGAGATACAGCATTACGAACCATTCGTAGAAGTGGCATACTATTAAGTTTTGTACGTGACGTAACCCCTATGCCACATAATGGATGTAGACCTCCCAAAAAGAGACGTGTGTAAGAATTGAATGAATTTCAAGAGAAAGAAATGATTTAATAATCTGATCAAATAATCTTGGTATGATTCGAGATGAAATCTCAGTCTCTATTCAGACACTACGATGGAAGTGCCTCGAATCCAGAGCATACAGTAAGCGTCTTCATTATGGCCGTTTTGCTCTATCCCCGCTCTGCAAGGGTCGAGCCGATACAATAGGCATCGCAATGCGAAGAGCTTTACTTGGAGAAGTAGAAGGAACATGTATCACACATGTTAAATTGGATAACATAAAACATGAATATTCCGCGATAATAGGTATTGAAGAATCGGTACATGACATTTTGATGAATCTAAAAGAAATTGTACTTAGAAGTGATTCGTACGGAATCCGAGAAGCTTCTATCTATATCGTTGGACCTAGAAATGTAACTGCTCAAGATATCATATTACCACCTTCTGTGAAAATAATTGATACTACACAACATATAGCTAGACTTACTAAATCAATTACTTTTGATATAAGATTACGAATTGAAAAAAATCGCGGATATATTATACATAGTCCAAATAATTATCAGGACGGAATTTTTCCTATAGATGCTGTTTTTATGCCTGTTCGCGATGCGAATTATAGTATTCATTCCTATGGGAGCGGAAATGAAATACGAGAAGTCCTTTTCCTGGAAATATGGACGAATGGGGGGTTAACTCCTAGAGAGGCACTTTACGAAGCTTCTCGAAATTTGATCGACTTATTAATTCCCTTCCTGCATGGAGAGGAACAGAACATCGATGGAATGAACAATAGAAAAGGGTCTTCTAATATGCCTCCTTTCCCCCTTTCGCACGTATTTACTGATACGGGGGAAACAAAAGAAAAAATTGCATTTCAACATATTTTCATTGACCAATTAGAGTTACCCCCCAGAACCTATAACTGTCTCAGAAGAGCCAATATACATACATTATTGGATCTCTTAAATTATAGTCGAGAAGATCTAATGAGAATTGAACACTTCGGCAAGGAATCTATCGAACAGGTATTGGAAGTTCTACGAAAACGTTTTGCAATTAATCTACCCAGAAATTAGTTTCAGGTTCATTAAAAGGTTCCATTACATTCCATTTCTTCATTCATTTCCTTTCCCAAGTTATTCTGGAGAGTAATGAGAATAATTTCATTTAGAATCTTTGACATATCTCTATTTCATAAAATATTTGAAATAAATCTCTGACAAGATGGGTATATCTAGGGAGATATAATTTGTCTTAAAGAAACTACTCCCTAGATATATGAATAAAAAATGAAGAGATTTTTATATTCGACAGTTGGATCAAATTGGAAAAGACCTAAAGTTAAAGATTCATCAATAGGCAACGCTGCCCCAATACCTAACCAAAGGGCTACTGCAGTACCGATCAAGGATACTGTTGTAGCTACTGGACGACGAAATGGATTCTGAAATTGATTCACATTCTCTAGAAAAGGCACCGTCAATGATCCCGCGGGTACTGAGGCCATTAAAAGGACACCTAATAATTTGTTAGGTACTGTACGAAGTATTTGGAATACGGGGAAAAAATACCATTCGGGCAATATCTCCAAAGGAGTTGCAAATGGATTTGCTGGTTCACCAATCATTGATGGTTCTAGAACCGCTAAACCTACTGTACATGCAATAGTACCTAAAATTACTACTGGAAAAATATATAAAAGATCATTGGGCCAGGCAGGCTCTCCATAATAATTATGTCCCATACCTTTAGCTAATTTAGCCCTTAATACAGGATCATTCAGGTCAGGTTTCTTTGTTATTGGGATAAGTAGATCTCGATGGATCTATCCCCCGAAAGAACCGGACATGCCAATTTTGATCATCCGGCTCGAACAATAACTGGAGGAAGTATATATCACTTATTTTTCTCGTGATGGAAGACGGATTGGAATAATAGGAACTAATAATGTTCATGATCATCCATCATTGGTAATTTTATTATTCCAGTTAAATGCTCATTACCCAAGTAAGCTCACAAATTCGATCATGATCGATATGCTTTTTGGACCATCTTAGTCCTTGTAATTTGTGTTTATTATCACGAATAGACTTAAAAAGTTTTTTTACATACAAGGTATTGACTTGTTATTGATCTGGCCTCTCTTCTTCCTTAGATCCCTTCTTTCACTCCGATAGTTTTTTTCCGTCGAAATGGATGCAAGGAAAATGGATGCATTTTCACACTATGAAAAGGATAAATAAAGTCATATGATCCAATTATTGATTATATGAAAATATTACCCCATTGACCGGATCTCACGGAGCCCTTCCTGATCCGGATTCGATCATAGAAATAATTCTCTTGGAACGGAAAAAACTGACTGATGCTTTTCCACCCAGGTGCTAAACTTCCTATTTCTGATAAGGAAATTGGGACAGAGACACATTTTTCTCAGAAATTTTGATGTGGTAGATCGGAGAAAGTATCTGCATGGCCTAATCAATAGTTCAAGTCACACACTCCCATAATCCATCTTCTCCGTCTGAGAATCTACTCCAATTATTTGTTTGTATTGGATGAATAATACTCCAAAATCGAAAGGAGAAATCCGAGGACCATATTTTCTATTTTCTATGGATATTTCCATTTTATAATAAGAAATATTCCTGGCGATGAGATATTACCGTCGTTACTCGGAACAATAAGTTATGAATAGTTATTTTTCATCTATCTTTTCTCTCTATAAAGGACCTGGAATACCTTGCTTACGGATCATTAGAAAGTGCATTGGCATAAATACAGCAGTAAGAAGGGGTAATATGAAAGTGTGTAAACTATAAAAACGAGTCAAGGTAGATTGACCCACACTAACACTTCCGCGTAATAACTCTACCAAAGGAGATCCTATTACAGGAATAGCCTCGGGCACACCGGTTACAATTTTAACTGCCCAATAACCAATTTGATCCCAGGGCAAAGAATAACCAGTTACACCGAAAGATACGGTCAGCACACCCAAAATTACACCCGTGACCCAAGTTAATTCACGGGGTTGTTTAAATCCACCTGTGAGATAAACACGGAATACGTGCAAGATCATCATTAGAACCATCATACTTGCCGACCATCGATGGATTGATCGGATTAGCCAACCAAAGTTAACTTCGGTCATTAGGTATTGAACAGAAGCAAAAGCTTCTGTAACGGTTGGACGATAGTAAAAAGTCATAGCAGAACCAGTAGCTACTTGTACTAAAAAACAGGTAAGTGTGATCCCCCCTAGACAATAAAATATATTGACATGAGGAGGAACATATTTACTGGTGATATCATCCGCAATCGCCTGAATCTCGAGACGCTCTTCGAACCAATCGTATACTTTATTGAGATAGGTAAACTAAAATTCCCCCTCTGAAAACCGTACATGAAAATTTTTGTTCATACGGCTTAAACAAGAACACACAAATGCTTTTGGACACAAATATATAATATAAATTGGGAAAATATCGAGATACTTGATGGTTCGTTGCCTGACCGGCTGGGGAAATGAGGATGATTCGAAACAATCCAGCATTTCTATTAGAAGACTTTATAGTGCCAAAATGAAAAATAGTGCCAAAATTTCAAGTCGGCTCATCCCTATGATAAATCACTATAGGCCTTTTGAACGATCTTTTACCCTATTCGTGTAATATAAGTTCCCTATAAAAGAACTAATATAGACGATCGATAGGAATTATCTTGTCGAGATCTCAATAGATGAATCAATCCAAACCTCAGATTTAGATTATACCCCGATGATTTTATCAAATCCCCAAAAAGTTCTCTGGGTAATAACCTTTTGATCTTCGCTCACTCAACGAAATATGCTAACTAAGAGAAAAAAGATACTAACTATAGAATTCTTTGGTCATAATCAGCATAATTATGAAGAGGGATAGATCTTTCAATTTATTTATTGGAAGCCTGGTGACGAGGAAATGATAGGTACAAACCATAGTTCAGATCTTCCTGGAACATATCTATAATAGACCTCGTGCTCTAGAGATTCACTATTCTATCAATGAAATATCCAACGAGGTAGGACCATCTTGATGAAGATAACAGATCGGTCTTCTGTACTATAAATATGGATCGATTTCAACAAGTCGCACACCCATATTCCAAAAATCCTTATAGAAAAGTAATTACACGATCAAACTATTGGAACAAGATAAGCTAAAAACTAAAAGACCCTATTTGATCTGGGTTTGGATCTCTCAGTTCTTTTTTTTTTTTTTTTCTTCAAGAGCTCGCCGGACGGATTTTGGAGTTCCTTTAGCCCCAACTAACCGGGATACCATCCAATAAAACGGAAGAATTATAAATCTCCAAGATAATAGATAGGAATACTGCAAATAGAGCCATTGCAAAACCCATAAGAGGAGTAGTTCCCCATCCAGGAGCTACTTTACCATATTCCGAATTAAGCGGTTTTAAGGACCTTCCTACAAGGGTTGGTCTTGGCACGATTTTGGAAGTATCATCAATGGTCTGTGTAGCCATAGAAACTATTGCATTGGTTGAGATCTGTTAACTTTGTTATTATATCGTAAACATACCATGATATTGGGATCACCTAATAATGGAAACTGCAACCTTAGTCGCCATCTCCATATCTTGTTTACTTGTGAGCTTTACTGGTTATGCCCTATACACCGCCTTTGGGCAACCCTCTGAACAACTTAGGGATCCTTTTGAGGATCACGAGGACTAACAGAAAGAATGACCTTCCCTATAGGGGAAGGTCATTCTTTCTTTGATGGGAGAGAAAGAATGAGGATTTGGAGAAGTAAAATTATTTTCCCCCTTTAGTCGGAACTTTGGGTGGTTCTCGGAAGAAAATAGCGAAAAAGATTATCCCTAGGGTCGATACCAACAGGAATGTATAAACCAATGCTTCCATAGATTCGATCGTAATTTACAATTATGGAGATAGCTTTCGTACTAATATTGATTAGAGAAGAGATAGGAGCAATATCATACCACTTGTCTCTTAGTAGTTGGATCTCCCAATTTTTGGAATGCTCCAAATTCTATTCGAGCATCCAAATCCGGGTCGATACCAGCAAAAACATCTCTGAATAGGGTTCTAGAACCATGCCAAATGTGTCCAGAAAAGAAAAGGAGAGCAAATGTAGTATGTCCAAAAGTAAACCAACCCCTTGGACTACTACGAAAAACACCATCGGATTTTAGAGTAGCACGATCTAATTCAAAAATTTCACCTAATTGAGCGCGTCTAGCATATTTTTTAACTATAGCGGGATCACCAAAACTAACCCTGTCAAGTCCACCACCATAGAACTCAACAGTTACACCTACTTGTTCAACACTATACTTTGATTCTGCCCTCCTAAAAGGAACATCGGCTTTAACAATTCCTTCTTTGTCTACCAGAACTACTGGAAATGTTTCGAAAAAGGTAGGCATACGACGTACAAAAAGCTCATTTCCCTCCTTATCTTTGAAGATAGGGTGTCCTAACCAACCAACAGCTATTCCATCTCCATTGTCCATTGCACCTGCTCTGAATAACCCTCCCTTAGCTGGATTATTACCAATGTAATCATAAAAAGCGAGTTTCTCGGGAATTTTTGACCAAGCTTCCGATAGGCTCAAATTTTCGGCCAGACCGGCACGAACCCGTCGATCTATTTCTTGTTGGAAGTATCCCTGATCCCACTGGTAACGGGTGGGACCAAATAATTCGACCGGAGTAGTTGCGGAGCCATACCACATGGTTCCGGCAACAACGAAAGCTGCAAAAAACACAGCAGCAATACTGCTGGATAGGACCGTTTCAATATTCCCCATGCGTAATCCTATATATAAACGTTGGGGAGGACGAACACTGAGATGGAATAGACCTGCTAATATACCCAATATACCTGCTGCAATATGATGAGAAGCTATTCCTCCCGGAACAAAAGGATCAAAACCTTCAGCTCCCCATGCCGGATCCACTGGTTGTATTTTTCCAGTTAGTCCATAAGGATCAGACACCCATATCCCAGGACCATACAAACCCGTTACATGAAATGCTCCAAATCCGAAACAAGCTACTCCTGAGAGGAATAAATGAATTCCAAATATTTTTGGCAAATCTAAACAAAGTTTTCCCGTACGTTCATCACAGAATAGTTCCAGATCCCAATATACCCAATGCCAGATAGCTGCCAAAAAGCACAGGCCAGAAAACATGATATGTGCCCCAGCCACACCTTCATAACTCCAAATACCAGGATTAGTTACAGTTTCTCCGGTGATGCTCCATCCACTCCATGAATTCTTTATTCCCAAACGAGTCATAAAAGGTATAACAAACATACCTTGTCTCCACATTGGATCAAGAACAGGATCGGATGGATCAAAAACTGCTAATTCGTACAAAGCCATTGAACCAGCCCAACCAGCAACTAGAGCTGTATGCATTATATGTACAGAAATTAACCGACCAGGATCATTCAATACGACGGTATGAACGCGATACCAAGGCAAACCCATGAAAACACCCCTTTATCGGAAAAAGTAGACACTATGTAACTTTCTCACATTTGATTGGAATAGATCATGCTATCGAGCTAGACCCCCGGGGATCATCTCGAAGGTTAACATATATTCACTTGGACATTGCTAATGATGGAACAGGTTCGAAACAATTCTGTTCATACATAATAGCAGGGAGAAGCAAATCATACATAATAGCAGGAATAAGCAAAGATATTTTATCTTTTGTATGTACCAATACACAATGTGGGGATTGGTCCCATTTATACTGAAAAAACGCATAAATACCTGTTCATTATTCCATGAACCTGCGAAAAAAGAGGAAACTAGATCTCCCTATTCATCCTTCCGTTCGTCCATGAACGATATCTCCTTTCCTTTCCGTAGAAAGATCCGAAGTTATCCGTTTTCAGGATCAATAGTGACCGAACGGAGAGAGAGGGATTCGAACCCTCGGTACGGATAATCCGTACTACGGATTAGCAATCCGCCGCTTTGGTCCGCTCAGCCATCTCTCCAAAATGGAATGTAACAAAATGAATGGTGGAGTGAAGATGTATACCATAGCATGTACGGATTGTATCGACAATACAATGAATATAGCAATTATTCAGTTAGATAAAAACCAATCTGGCGAATCGTATTGTTCATTTCGTTAAAAAAGATTCTTTTCTTTTATTGGCCTGGCCACACCGGCCAGGCCAAACCAAGAAAAGTCAGGAATCAATAATACAGCGCTCTACCTAATCTGAGCGCTAAAATCATTGTTATAAAAGCAAGAAAAAAGGCTATCACAAATTGAGCTATCATCTCTTCATTCCCTCTCCAATCATTTTGAATAAATGAGTTACACGGAACGGATTAGTCCATTTATTTCTCTCCAGTATCCAATTTGATTATCTAGATATTGAAATACATCAATGGGCTCTCTATCTATTTTATGTATTATTGTAAAGATATCAGTTGCTCAAGGCTATTGTAAAGATATTAGTTGCTCAAGGCTATAGTTTCCTAATCGAAACTACACAGATGGGGAAGGAGAAGAGAAAATAGAAGTGTGAAAAGTGATTGATCTTGACAACATTTTATTCATACATCCATCAAGTCGATGGGATCATAGGGGTGAAAGAAAACGAAATGAATCTAGAGGTTATTGCACAGCTCACTGTTCTGACTCTGACGATTGTATCGGGTCCATTAGTAATTGTTTTATCAGCAGTTCGCAAAGGTAATTTATAATTACAATGAGCCATCTCCGGGAATGAAATACTATTTACCCAAGTATTGAATCTCCGGGGATGGAGATTCATGTAATGATGAAAACGAGGTAATGATTGATAGAAACTTTCAATGGAGGTTGATAACTCCTCGTCTTCCTATTGGTTGGACAAAAGATCGATCCGTATATTACAATTGGATCGTGGCGGGTATAGTTTAGTGGTAAAAGTGTGATTCGTTACATTATCAACTTGAATAGTTGAAGGATCTTTTACATGGATCTCTGATCCATCTAAAGCTCTATTTCTAGATAGGTTAAAAACCTCCCCTATGAATATCTTGGTTCAGGAATAACATACCTTCTCGTAATCTGGATCTTAAATGATTAAATAGAAACACATTTTTGGTTCCAAGATAGCGACACAGAATGTTTGAAAGGTTAGATAAATCTTTCCAATTAGAGAAATAACAGATCTATGGGGATCCAAAGATATTTTTCATCGTGACTAAACCTTTAACTTATGGATGGAAGGACCCCAGGTTGAAGCCAAATAGCTATAGAACGATGACTTTGGTTTACTTGGGTTATCGGCATTTTGTTCGAGCTCGGTGGAATTTGTTCTCCTGGGGATCGGAATCAGTAGAAATAGGGAACGAAGTAATTAGAAAGATTTGTGATCATTTGAAACTTTTCAAATTGATCTTTCTATAGGGATCATCTAGAAAGTGAGTAAGTATTCTACGATTCGGGGCCCTTCACTAAAAAAAAAAAGATAGAAGGGGAGAAAAGAGAAGAAACTGACATAGATGCTATGGGTACGATAAGAAATTAGGGTTTAATTAGAAAAGAAAAAAAAAAAGAAGGATAAAAAAATGAAAATCTCTTAAAGATTTTATATAAATACTCCGTTTCTTCCCTCATACCTCTATCTCCCATGAAGGAGCCGAATGACATGAAATTTTCATGTTCGGTTCTGAATTAGAGGCATTTAATAATCAATGTCGACTATAACCCCTAGCCTTCCAAGCTAACGATGCGGGTTCGATTCCCGCTACCCGCTAACGGATATCTACCTATTCTATCTATATATATAGATAGAATAGGTAGATATAAAGTGATTAAGCATATCACATAATTTCACAATTCATTCAAAATATATTTTCCATTTCAATATGAAATAGATTCTATTCTTTTCCTATCCTAATCTCATTGTGAATCAAAAAGTGGATCGGGATATGCCAAAGATAGTGAAAAAAGATAAAAAGAGCGTCCATCGTCTAATGGATAGGACAGAGGTCTTCTAAACCTTCAGTATAGGTTCAAATCCTATTGGACGTAAGACTCTTCAATTGTTCAAAATTGTTGTGCAATGTATTGGAACAAATTCTTAAGCTCTTTTTCCTGTTCCGAATGTCCTGCCAAATGATAAAATATTCATTTTTGTTCTTGAAGTAAAAAAAGTTCAGTATGTTCCTTAAGAGCCTCTTCCAGAAGAGCTTTTGCTTCTTCCGTAAATGTACCAGTAGAACGTATAATTTCTCCAAACTGAGGTTTATTCTTTATCAAATACTCGCGTAACTGAACGAGAAATTTTCTCACCTGTGCTATCTCTAATATATCTAGGTATCCATTCGTTCCGGTATAAATAGTAGCTATTTGTTCTTCTACTTTCAAAGGAGCCGACTGAGATTGTTTGAGCAACTCACGTAATCGTTGACCCCTTGCCAACTGATCTTGAGTAGCTTTATCAAGATCGGAAGCAAATTGTGCAAAGGCTTCCAACTCTGCAAATTGAGCTAACTCTAATTTCAATTTTCCAGCTACCTTTTTCATAGCTTTTATCTGAGCCGCGGATCCTACTCTAGATACGGAAATACCCACATTAATAGCAGGTCGGATCCCGGCATTGAATAGATCAGCCGATAAAAATATTTGTCCATCGGTAATTGAAATTGCATTAGTGGGAATATAAGCTGAAACATCTCCAGCTTGAGTCTCAACTATTGGTAGAGCCGTAAGACTCCCCTCACCTAACTGAGAACTTAATTTAGCTGCTCTTTCCAAGAGACGGGAATGCAAATAGAAAACATCTCCCGGATAAGCTTCTCGGCCAGGTGGTCTTCTTAATAGAAGAGACATTTGTCGATAAGCTTGTGCCTGTTTGGAGAGATCATCATAAATTATTGAAGTATGTTGTTTCTTATACATGAAGTATTCAGCCAAAGCTGCCCCTGTATAAGGAGCGAGATATTGTAATGTAGCGGGAGAATCCGCAGTTTCCGCTACCACAATGGTATATTCCATTGCGCCACGTTCTTGGAATGTATTAACTACCTGAGCCACGGAAGAAGCTTTTTGACCAATTGCTACATAGACACAGATTACATTTTGACTCTTTTGATTAGGAATAGTATCTGTAGCTACTGCTGTCTTGCCGGTCTGTCTGTCCCCAATAATTAATTCTCGCTGACCACGTCCTATAGGAATCATAGAATCAATAGCAATAAGTCCCGTTTGAAGGGGTTCATATACGGAACGTCTTGATATAATACCTGGAGCGGGAGATTCAATCAGTCGAAATTCGGAAGCTGAAATTTGACCCTTGCCATCAATGGGTTGGGCTAGAGCATTTACAACACGACCCAAATACGCATCACTTACTGGTACCTGAGCAATTTTTCCCGTTGCTTTCACAGAACTGCCTTCTTGTATCATCAAGCCATCACCCATTAATACAGCTCCAACATTATCCGATCCCAAATTTAGGGCAATGCCTACTGTACCATCTCCAAATTCCAATAATTCCCCTGCCATTACTTCATCAAGACCATGAATACGAGCAATGCCATCTCCTACTTGAAGTACGGTGCCAAGATTACCAACTCTTACTTCGTTATTATATTGTTCGATCTGTTTTCGTATAATACTACTAATTTCGTCGAGTCGAATATTTCCCATTAGCACTCATTAATTATCTGTTGAGAAATAGGACCTATAACAACTAATTATTTGTGTTCATCATGGCTCTAAGCAGGCCAATATTGTGATCGATCGTACGTAAATGTAACTCAGTATTCAAACGACTATTCAAAGTTCCTATAGCTCTTCGTAAAGCTTGGCGAGAAACTTGTTGTCGGATCTGGTCAATTACTCTTTGCTGTTCGGAGTAAACCGTCTCATTCTTGGGATCCTCTAATTGTTCCAAATTCTCAGAAGCAACTTTGATGAGATCCTCTTTCTCTCGTTCTATCTGGGAGTCTCCATTTACCCGGATTTCGTTTGCTATCCTTTCCACTTCCCTTAAGCGAACCCGAGCTTTGTCGAGCTGATCGATAGCTACTTTACATAGTTCTTCCGAATTCTGAATAGTACTCAATATTTTCTGTTTACGGTTATCTAATAGATTACTTAATGAAAGTAGATTATCTATTCACAAATTTAATGAATTCATAATCTCTTCCCAAACCGAACACGAATCTTTCAATTCATTCGGCTCTCCTGCTCAGTTCTTTTTTTATTCCCCAGGAACATATACGTTCCCTTCCCTCATAAACACCAAGCCTGCCCTTTCCGTTCCGTTTACGGAAGATTAGAATCAATCTATAAAAGACCGAGATCTTCGAAGGGCTCTTCCGGCAAAAGGGATTTGCAATTATCAATAAAGTTGTTGTTTTTCTTGTTGTTTCCCCTTTTCTCTCCTTTTATTCTCCCATGAAATTGGAATCAATACGTTCCATTCAACCAATTCATTTGTGCCTCCTCCTTTTTGTTTTATCGAATAATTTCCCTTCTGTTCTGTGTAGGTCGTCGGTTCAGCATTGGAACTAAATTTGGATGGGAGATTGGGACTATTTTTCAGTAAATGGATTATTCCATTGATATGAATGTTATATATCGGATCAATCTCCAACTATGCCTTTGAATCCATCTCATCTTGACACAGCGGTGGAAAGAGTACCCAGTTAGTTGTGCTTAGACTTCAAGCAGTTCAGCTTTAACCATTCTAATGGTCCTCTCTCATTGGTTGGTTGGTATAAACTAAGAGTTCATCTCCCAATCAATTACGAAATGCTATAGTTCTTCGCTATTCCCTGTTCGGAAGTAATTCGTAGAGATCATGCACTTTTCTATCTCCAAACTCCAAAGTGCAGCTGGTTGGGCCCAGCCATATTATTCGAATATACAATTCGCACACACTCCCTTTCCAAAATATATTAGTACACTAAGCACCACACTTGGATTTATTATATTTGTTTCTAAAATATTGGTATTTGACCCGAAACCCCCAGCAGAAGGCCAATAACTCAAGGAAATGAAAGGATCCATTACATTTTTCATACGTTCTCCCCTCATAGATAAGGATATGTTCTACAGAATCTTGTTCTTTTCTTATTTGATCCTATCTATCTAGTTCTGGATAAGAATATTTGGGATACTTAGTCCCAGGTCTCATATAAGGATAAAAAAAAAAAAAATTGCTTGCCCTATCTACTCTCTTCCCTGCCGCGCGCATCATTAATCTCTATGACCGAAGTATAGGTATAGGAAGAATGTAATGACGAGGTGTAGGGATCTTTGTTTTCAGGATCAAACAAAGGGATTTGCAAATAGAAGTGCTAGGGCCACAACTAGTCCATAAATAGTTAAAGCTTCCATAAAAGCTAAACTTAGCAGTAAGGTACCCCGTATTTTACCTTCCGCTTCTGGTTGTCTCGCAATACCTTCTACAGCTTGGCCCGCAGCAGTGCCCTGACCAACGCCGGGTCCAATAGAAGCAAGCCCTACAGATAATCCAGCAGCAATAACGGAAGCAGCAGAAATTAAGGGATCCATGGTAATCTCCTCTTACTAAGGTTGGGAAATAGTTGATAATACAACAGTTTCATCTATTGATTGTTCACCAATAGTGAAATTATGGAACGATTTATTCCGAACAACTAAGAACCCAAAAGATTTAGGTATCAAAATATCAACGAATAGGGAAACCTATTATTCCTTATGAAGATATTTATTCATGAAAATATCTGAAATACAGATTCCATTTTATTGAACATATGAATTATTATTACGGAGAGATAATAGACTGTGTAAGAGCCTATAAGTAATTATATATAACATCTATATATGATATATTAATCCATATAATCTATAAGGCTTATAATAAATATAAATGGATTAATATATGAAACGAACTATATACAAAGTAAACATGTTAAAAAATCCTCCCTTTACTAGGAACAAAAATGGAATCGTTCTACGCCGGAGTACATTCTTTACTCAACCAACTCCGATTAGTGAACATGTTCGATCCTATTTTCTTTCATATCTTTATACAAATGAACCAATCTGATCCACTCTATCTGGAGATCTAATGGATGGAATTAGTAGTTAACTGATCCTAAATCTTCTTACCAAGCCTTTGTTACTAAGAATTCCGATTTGCTCCTACCATACATATCAAGTCATGAGTTGGTACGATACTTAGATAATATTATGTCTGATTGAACAGTTATTTAGTGGTTTAATGATGACCCTCCATGGATTCACCTATATAAGCTGCGGCTAGAGTTGCAAAGATCAGAGCTTGAATACCGCTCGTAAATAATCCCAGGAACATTACAGGTATAGGAACTACTAAAGGTACCGGAGAAACAGGAACGGCAACTACCAATTCGTCGGCTAATATATTTCCAAAAAGTCGAAAACTTAGTGATAAAGGTTTTGTAAAATCCTCTAAGATGTTAATTGGTAAAAGTATTGGGGTTGGTTGAATATATTTACCAAAATAACCTAACCCCTTCTTTGCAAGACCTGCGTAGAAATATGCTACTGACGTAAGCGAAGCTAGAGCAACCGTAGTATTTATATCATTTGTAGGTGCGGCTAACTCCCCTTGAGGTAATTTTAGAATTCCCCAAGGAAGAAGAGCACCTGACCAGTTAGAAACAAAGATAAATAGAAACATAGTTCCAATAAAGGAAACCCAAGGACCATATTCTTCTTCCCCAATCTGAGTTCTGGCCAAGTCCCGAATAAATTCGAGAATATATTCAACAAAATTTTGACCACCGGTAGGAATGGTTTGTGGATCTCGAACAGCTATGGTAGCTGAACCTAATAAGACAGCAATTACAACCCAAGAAGTTATAAGTACCTGTGCATGAACTTGAAACCCCCCTATTTGCCAATAAAAATGTTGACCTACCTCCACACCGGATATCTCATAGATATGATTCAGTGTGCTAATAGGAGATCGTACGATATCCATATCCATATTACCCCCTTGTAAAGATTAACTTAAAGAAGAAAAGAAATGATTTTTGTCGAATGAGGGATTCCTCAATTATTTCACTCTCATCAGAATTTTTGATGCCACGAGATAATAAAATGGTTATTCCATTAAGAATATTTTTCAATTTGGAGCAGCCAACCAAATAAAGAAATGAAATTCGCTCTTACGATATCTTAAATGGAATAGCAGCCAACTCAGTAAATCCTCAGGTACCCCTCCCCTTTTTTTCTATTTTATTATTATTATTACTAATTAACTATCTATTAACCCTTCATATAGCTATAATGGCCTTAATGACCTTCCTTCACAAATTGCTGACGTTGATCTGTTCAGGATCAATTGGATTGAAGCTATACCATCATCATTGGCTGGAATTGGGATATCCACGAGATCTGGATCACAATCTGTATCAACTAAGCAAATTGTCGGAATACCCAAAGTTCTACATTCCCCAAGAGCAATGGATTCTTCTTGTTGATTAGTAATTATTGCAATATCGGGTAAGCTCGTCATGTATCTAATCCCACCTAGATATTTCTGCAATTGGTCCAATTGTCTCTTGAGCATTGCTGCTTCTTTTTTTGGAGGTTGATTGAATCGTCCCGTATCTTGTTCTTTTTTTAAATCCTTGAACTTCTGAGGTCTCGTCTCTGTAGTAGACCAATTAGTTAACATACCACCAAGCCATTTTCTATTTACATAATGACATCGAGCTTCTGTAGCAGCTGATGCTACTAAATCAGCTGCTTGATATTTCGTACCGATTATCAGGAATTGCTTTCCTCTACCTGCTATATCAAACAGCAAATCACAAGCTTCTGATGAAGAACGAGCAGTTTTAGCCAGATTAATAATATGAGTATCTCTACGCTCTGTAAAAATGTAAGGTGCCATCTTAGGATTCCATTTCCTAGTTTTATGCCCTAAATGAACTCTTGCTTCCATCATCTCTTCCAAATCAATGTTCCAATATCTTTTGCTCATTCTCGTTCGCTTTCCTCCCCAAAATAACGAAATAACATGGACTGTAATATCTAATTATTCCAATGGAATCGATTACATCTCAAAGATTGCCTATCTGTCTAGTACGTGGTACAAACAAACGTTCTCACTCATAGAATATTTGATATTTTTCCTATTATATTATAGGATTCATATTCATGAACATAACAATAAATCTATTTATCAAGACTATTTATCAAGACTATTTTAATGGCTGTTTAAATATATTGTGAGAATTTTCTTGAATGGAAAAAAAAGAGACCTTGTCATGATGAAATAAAATATCTTTCACTTTGTTGCTAAATAGATTTCTATTCCCCATTCTTGGATCCATTCCGTTACGTTTCCCTGAACGGCGAATATGTTGTCCAGTACCGGCAGGTATAATCCCCCCGAGAATAACATTTTCCTTCAAGCCTTTCAACCGATCGATACGACCTTGTAGAGCAGCTTTAGCTAAGACCCGAGCAGTTTCCTGGAAACTCGCTTCGGATATAAAACTTTGAGTATTCAGAGATGCCCTTGTTATTCCCAATAACATAGTTTTATAGTAGATTGCCTCTTCCAGAGCACGATTCATTCTCTGTGCTCGTGATAATCCAATGAGTTCCCCGGGTGAAAAAACATTAGCTGTTCCATCTTCTGAAATTAATACTTTCGATGTCATTTGGCGTACAATAATTTCTATATGCTTATCACAAATTCGTACCCCTTGGGATCGGTAAACCTTTTGAATCTGATTGACCAAATGAGTCTGACTTTGTTCCATAGTTATCCTAGCACTGATGAATAACCCCCAAAGACTTCCAAGAAATCTTGTCATATCCCCGGTCCAATTTTCAAAACTTTCTTTCAGATTCATCGATATTGAATTATTCAAACGGGCTTCTGACAATTGTTCAACTTTAGGAAGACCTTGAATTATATCACTGGATTTGAACCTTTCATATATCAATGTTATCAATGTATCTCCTTTGTCAAGAATTTCTCCATAATGACCATGAACAGTCGCTTTTCGAGTAGCCAAATAGGGTTTAGCTGATCTAATGACTAAAGATTCCTCATCAACTGCTATAATTTGACCAGATTCGGGGAGTGGTTCATGCTCGGATATACATACACTTTCAGGCATAAATTGTCCAGGACTAACTACTGGAAATGTTTTTTCGCAGAATTCGGATGGAGAAGAGCACCAATTTGGACCCAAGAGATTGGAGATTATGTTCCTGCACGGATCGAAATGAGAAATTCTCATATTTTCGTCCATAAAATAGTATTTAGGTACTTGAAAAGTATTGAAATACTTGTGGAAAATGGAATGTTTCTTTGACAATACTTTTTTATAAGTTAGAAAATGGGAGGATGGAAAACGGTTGGTGATACTATGTAAATGACCCAAGAGACCCGAAAATTCAATGATTTTTCTCATAGGATCCTCTCTATTTGATTTATTTACCGTATCATAACATTTTGAATCATTGACTAGAACGATTCGAAAACAGTCGGATGGTGACAGAACCGTAAAAGATCCACTATCTTCCCCCCCATTAGATAATGAACAAATAGTTCCTTGATGCTTACTAATTAATTGACTCTCCCCATTGGAAGAGAAAAGATTAGTGTGGGACAATTTGTTATGTAACATCAAATTAGAACTTGCTTTATTGTCCCTTCTCCCCATGAAAAAAAGGGGGTATTTCATCAAGCTAATTTGGATCATATTGCTAACGATCTTATTTGTTTTTACTGAAGTAAGAGAAGCATAAGCTCCAGATTCTATAGAATCTATTTGTTCCCAATCAAATCCTAGACAAGTTTGAACCAATGGAATACTTGTGTCATTCATTACTTGGATTCGTTCATCATCTTCGTACGAAATAGAATTGCTAACTTGAATCTGCAAGTTGTCCCCTTCCCTCGAGAAATCTAGGGAAAAGGGTATTGTCATATCTGGCCCATCAGGTATTCCATATTCTACGTTAGAATATCCAAAAATGGAATTTCTCTGTAGAATACCACTTTTGGGTATTCTAAGAATCGCATCAGGACAAGGTATTCTTCTTTTTCCCCATTCTTTATCACATTGTAACGGGACGATGAATCGATCCATTTGTTTTTTCCCCTTAATATTGTAATTCTTTGGGGAAAAGGTGACATAAATAGAGTCTTGATGCTCGTTGCATATGGTCCCATCAGTTTCTGAATAACTGAAGATTTGTTCTTCCTTCTCATAGCAGTTTGAGTCACCCAATCTATGTTCCACTTGATCCACGTAAGAATCGGAAAGTGATTTATGTTTGGCAACAAAAAGTTGAACATCTACTTGATCCTGATGCTTATTAAATGGGAAAGGTACTACACCGGATCCGTATATACCTCCCGATAATATCCATAAATAACCCGTCCTGAGTATAGAATGAACATTACCGTGTACATATTCAGGTGCATGACACACATTGGTACTCCAGTGCATTTCTCCTTCTAGGTCAGAATATATATTTTTGCGAACTTTCTCCTTGAAGGAAGATGTTCTAGTGCGAACCTCGGCAATAATTTGTTCCGATTCCACATATTGATCATTCTGAACCAAAAGCAAACTTTGTGGTGGAATGGTTAAGTTCTGTACTTGATCCTTACCATCAATAGTGATGGATAAGTTATTATGACATAGATAAGCAGGATGTCCATTACATGTACGTGTAGGATAAACCAAATTATCATTGAATTCAATCTTTCCATTGAAAGGAGCTCGTACATGTTCTGCAATATCACCAGTAAATACCCCCCCGGTATGAAAAGTCCTTAGTGTTAGTTGAGTTCCTGGTTCCCCAATGGATTGGCCTGCAATAATACCTACTGCTTCTCCTAATTCGATCAAGTGACTGTGAGTAGTACTCCGACCATAACATAATTGACAAATCCGAGATATACTCTTGCAAGTAAAGGGGGTTCGTATATATATTGGTTGTGTTCGAAGATTTATTAATTGATTGGCAAGTCCAACTCCAATATCTTGATTGCGCGTGGCAATGCATCTCCTATTTATATATACATCGTCTGCTAGCACACGGCCAATCAGTATTTGTGTTCGTACAAAAATTTCATTTCTGTCCCTTTCTCGACCTCGAATGGGACTTACGAAAATACCTTGGATAGTGCCACAATCTTTTCTACGTACTACAATGTGTTGAACCACTTCAACGAGTCTACGTGTGAGGTATCCAGCATCTGCTGTTCGTACAGCAGTATCCACAACTCCTTTACGAGCCCCATAACAGGAAATAATATATTCCGTTAAAGAGAGCCCTTCGCGTAAATTCCTTCGAATGGGTAGATCAATGATTTGTCCTTGAGGATCTGACATTAATCCTCTCATACCTACTAATTGGTGAACCTGAGATGTACTTCCCCTAGCTCCTGAGAAGGACATAACATGTACTGGATTTAAGGGATCAGTCATGCTAAAATTCGGATTCATTTCCTTTCTCAAATATTCACTTGTAGCATACCATATCTCGATCGATTGACGTAATTTTTCCACTGCATGTACATTCCCATAATGATTATGTTTCTCCGAAATAGAACCTTGTTGCTCCGCATCTTGGACGAGCCATCCTTTGGAAGGTGCTGTTAAAAGATCATCAATTCCTAATGAAATAGCTGTATGAGTAGCTTGTTGAAAACCTGAAGTCTTGAGTTGATCCAAGATATGTGATGTATATGTCATTCCGAAGTGATCTATTAATCTGCTAATAAGCTTTTTAATGGCAGTTTTATCCATCACTTTATTATAAAAGGGCAAATTATCAAAGGGCAATCTGGTTCGTTCCTTCATAAGGAAAAATCTCCATATTTTCATGAGCAGGATTAAGCAATGGGTTCAAGCCGGTTATTCGAAGGCTTCCTCGATCTCTATATCTACACTAATGAAAAGATCATAAGATCAATAACATTAGATCCTAAAAGCTGGTAGTGATTTCTTTGGGTGTTCAGAACGGGCAAAACCTTGTATGGCTTCTTCCATTTCTCGATTGAAACGAGTACGACCAACAGTTGTTCGAATGTATATATTAAGGATTTCCCCTCTTCTACCTTTTCTTATTCTATAATGTTCATGGATTTCGTGGAAGGTACCCAAAGATTCGTATTGAACCTCGATAGGGGCTTCTTGGTTTACGGAGGTAATGATACGTAGATCCACTTCCTCCCACCGAAGCCATAAGGGGCTGTATAAGTCAATTCGTTTCTGTCGATAAGCTCTGAGCACATCATCATAACTATAAAAGGAAGGTTTCTTACGGGAAAAGCTTTTATTTTCCGAGTGATACGGGTGGTACCTATTACCATAAATACCTTGATTATTTCCAATCGTTGATATATAAAGTCCAAGAAGCATATCTTGAGTCGGTATAGAAATAGGATCTCCGATAGCTGGAGACAAAAGATTTTTCTCAGAAAACATGAGTAAACGAGCTTCTGCTCTAGCTTCCAGAGATAAAGGTACATGGACAGCCATCTGATCTCCGTCGAAGTCCGCATTAAATCCTCCACAAACCAATGGATGTAAACGAATGGCGCGTCCTTCTACTAAAATAGGTTGAAACGCTTGTATTCCTAATCTGTGTAAGGTAGGTGCTCGATTCAACAATACAGGATGTCCTTGCATAATCTCTTGAAGTACTTCCCATACAATGGGTCCCTTATCTCGAATCATACTTTTAGCAGCTCTTAGGTTGGGAGCAATATGTCGTCCAATGAGACTACGAATTACAAATGCTTGAAAAAGCTCTATTGCTATTTCTGAGGGTAATCCACATTGATACAATGATAGAAAGGGACCCACCACAATAACGGAACGACCTGAATAATCAACTCGTTTCCCTAGTAAATTTTCACGAAATCTTCCCTCTTTGCCTTCGATCACATCTGAGAACGATTTATAAGGCCTATCATGACTGTCTCTCATTGGTTGTCCACAGATGCCATTATCGAGAAGTGCATCTACGGCTTCTTGGATCAATTTTTTTTGACAAATAACAAATGACTCAGATCCACTTCTTGCTAATAAATTGGTAAGAGTATTATTCCGATTGATAACTCTTCGATAAAGTTCATTTAGATCTGATGAAGTAATCAGTCCACCTTCACCTAATTGAACGATTGGCCTCGGTTCGGGAGGAAGAACTGGTAATAGGCATAAAACCATCCATTTTGGTTCTATATTTGTTCGGAGAAAATGTTTAGCCAATTTAATGCGTCCAACCAGAAAATCCTTTCTTCTTCGAATTGTTTCATCCTCCCATCCATCCACAGTAGATTCTTGATCCTCCTCCAATCTATTCCATTTCAATTCAACCAAATTCTTCCATTCCATATGTGAACGATCTATAATCATTTGCAGATCCAGACCAGTTAGTTGTTCCCTGATAGCATCTCCCCCAGTAGCTATTTCTCTCTCTTGAAATGTTCCAGAACCTCGAGCAAAGAGGTAATGAGTACGAGCAGAGAGGTAATGAGGAATAATATCTCTCCAGGATTGAATCTCATAATTGAATGTACCCCGTGATCTCAATAAAGTTGGTTTGTTAGCTATGGGCCTAGCAAGAAAAAGATTTGGATAGGTTATTCTAAGATTTCCCCCCTCAGGATCGGACGTGAAAGTTTCCTCTCATCCGGCTCAAGTAACTAAAAAAAAAAAAAAGAAGCGAAAAAATATTTTTCGCTCTGAAGAGAGACCGCTACTCTCTGCTCAAGTTCCAGGTTCAATTGAGTATTCCTTTGCGATTCTACAACATAGATATGGAATTATTGAGCAGTCTCCTCCCTTCCGAACAATACATTTCTTTTTGAAAAGATCTTCAATTAGGGATTTACTTGTCTTTATCTCGTTCCATTTGATCCTTTAGGTTCCTGCTTGCTCTACTTCGATGGTTACAACACTATCTATCGATCGAAGCATATGTGCGATGAATAGACTCCTATAGCCATATCTTTGTTCCGGAATATCTCTTATTCAGGAATAATCTGAAAGAGAATTACTTTTGAATTCCATTATATAAAAGAAGTGTTTTGACGAAGTTCAATTAGCAATTTGATACAGAATATAGAAACCCTGGACTAATTCCTCTTTCTCAACATCCGTTCAAGATGCTTATAATTCTGAGCTTCATGCTACTCCTCCGGAGGGACATGTCAGAGCTAAAGGCATCCCAATGAGATTTAATAGGATGACAGTTCCTTATTACGGATCTGTATGATCGGAACTTGTGATCAAGTCACACATCGCAATATACTGGGCCTTCTAATTCTTTCCGAGTTTTAGCTAATAGATTCGCAATATAACTGGGAAGGCGTTTCAAATACCATACGTGAACCACCGGACATGCTAGTTTAATGTATCCCATTCGATATCTTCGAATTCGAGAATCAACAAATTCAACTCCACATTGTGTGCAAAATTTTGAGTCTATCTTCTCATTTCCGATCCCTGGAGAATTTCCACAAGAACAAACTCTACTTTTTATAGGTCCAAAGATTCTTTCACAAAACGATCCATCTCTTTCTGGTTTATTAGTTTCATAATGTAGAGTATAGGGTTTAGTCACCTGTCCAACTATCTCGCCATTAGGTAAAATTTTTTTTGACCAAGCACAAATCTGTTCGGGAGAAGCTAATCCAATTCGAAGTTGTTGATGTTTATTCTGGTCAATCATAAAAGATCTTGATTCATTCTGATCAAACTTCCTCCCTATCTATCTGAAAGTCTTTCTCAGATATAATAGCATGATTCAATTCTAGAGCTAAAGATCGTAATTCTCGAATGAGCAATCGGAAAGATTCTGGAGCAGTGTCAGGTTTAGGTATTGGTCCTCCAGTGATAATGGCACCAAGTACTTCATTACGAGTTCTAATATGGTCAGATTTGAGAGTAAGCATCTCTTGTAAAATATAAGCAACACCAAAACCTTCTAGAGCCCAAACTTCCATTTCTCCTACTCGTTGCCCCCCTCGTTTGGATTTTCCTCTAAGAGGTTGTTGTGTAACCCGTGCATAAGGTCCACTCGAACGTGCATGTATTTTATCATCAACTTGATGACTCAATTTCGACATATAAGCTTTTCCTATTGTAACAGGTTGTTCAAAAACATCTCCTGTTCTTCCATCGATTAATCTATGTTTTCCAGGATGATCCGGTTCGAATACCCATGGATTAGCTGTTTGTTCACTAGCTTTATAAAGCTCAGGAAACACTAGTTTTCTCGAAGCTTCTCGCTCATATCTTTCGTCAAAAGGTGTTATTCTATAATGTTTGTTCATCAGGTTTCCTGCTAAACCGGGTAAACATTCAAAGATCTGTCCTACATTCATTCGTGAAGGTACCCCTAATGGATTCAATACCATATCAACTGGTATTCCATTTTGCAAATAGGGCATATCTTGTCTGGGCAAAACTATTGAAATAATACCTTTATTACCATGCCTTCCAGCTACTTTATCACCCACTTGTATCTTACGTTTTTGTGATATATATACGTGGACTGTTTCCGCATTATCACCGGAATCATCTACTCTATTGATCCATCTCACATCAATAACTCGACCTCTTCCACCTATAGGTGCTCTGAGACAATTTTCTCTCGCAGTGGATACTTCAATACCAAATATTGTTTGTAATAATCTTCCTTCCGGGGCACATAATGATTCTTCTGTTGTTTGAGGCGTTAATTTACCTACCAAAACATCACCTGTTTCTATCCAAGATCCTAGCATTACAAGACCATTTTCGTCCAAATGACGAAGTGAATGAGCATCTAAATGAGGTATTTCTCTAGTGATTCTTTCAGGACCCTGGCTCGTCATACAGATTTCAATCCTGTATCTTACGATATGGAAAGAGGTATAAATATCTTCATATACCAGACGTTCACTAATGAGTATTGCGTCTTCAAAATTGTATCCTTCCCATGGCATATAAGCTACTAAGACGTTTTTTCCCAAAGAGAGTTCTCCCCCTACCGTAGCCGCACCGTCCGCCAGAATTTGTCCCTTCTTTACAAATTCCCCTTTACGAACTTGAGGTTTTTGATGCGTACAAGTATTGGTATTAGAACGTTGATACATAACCGATTCTGTTCGTACAGTGTCTTCATTAACCGATGAAGTGATATTTACAGCATCGATATACTCGATCCTTCCCTCTTGTGTAGCTATAGCTACACTTCCTGAATCTAAAGCTGCTTGACCTTCCAACCCAGTTCCGGCAATGCACTTCTCGGGTCGAAAAAGTGGAACTGCTTGACGCTGCATATTAGAACCCATTAGAGCGCGATTCGCATCATTATGTTCGAGAAAAGGAATAAGGGAAACTCCAATGGAAAAATATTGGAAAGGAAAAATACTTCTGAAATGGATTTGTTCCCATGCAATAACTATAAATTCTTGTCGGTATCGAGCTGGAGTAATTTGTTCCTCTTGAATCCCTTGATTTAACGCCAAAGAATTTCCCGTAGCTATCCGATAGTATTCATCCTCATCTTCTCCCGGTAATAGATAAACAATATTTTCTTCTATCGATCTCTCAGAAATCTTATAGAATGGACTTTGTAAAGAACCGCAATGACTAATCTTTGCATGAATAGATAATGATGCAACAAGTCCAGCATTCATTCCTTCGGACGTATCGATTGGACAAATACGCCCATAATAACTGGGATGAATATCCCGTGTCCGAAAACTAGCAGTTCGCCCTGTTAAGCCCCCAGGGCCTAAATGGCTCAATTTTCGCCCATGAGCTATTTCCGTCAATGGATTAGTTTGATCCAAAAATTGGGATAATGGGTGTGAACCAAAAAAATCTTGAAAAGTGTTTTTTAATAGAGTTGAAGTTACCAAGTTCTGAGGAGTTGATCTACGCTTGGTTGCTCTGTGTATAGTTCTTCGAACTGCATCTTCCAAACGACCTAGAGCTAATCTGAATTGATTCTGTAATAAATCTGCTACAGAACGAATACGTCGATTCCTGAGATGATCTATATCATCGAGTGTACCCATTCCAATTTTCACTCCGATAAGGTAATCCACAGCAGCCAATACATCTTGTGGTAATGAAAAAATATCGTTCTCGGGTATATCAAGGTTGAGTTTTTTGTTCGGATTTCGTCGACCAATCTTTCCCAATTCACATCTTTGTCGGAAAAATTTTTCCTGCAATTCTTTACATAGAGACTCGGAAAATACCAAATCGCCACTTATACAGTAGAGTTTTTTATAAAACTCCAGAATGGCATTTTCCTTGGACCAGAGATATTCCTCCCGCTCCCGCTTCCCTTTCTTATTCTTCAGTAAAAATAAAAAGATTTTTGGATAGCGAGTATTGTTCAGAATCTCTTCGAGATTTAAACCCATAGCTGATAATAGAACTGGAATAGATATTTTTCGTTTTCTGCTTACACGAGCCCATATCCTTTCTCCCGCATCGATCTCAAATTTCGATCTTCTTCCCCAATCTGAAATCAGAGTGCCGGTATATATATAGTTTATTCTATTATGATCTAATTCCAAACGGTAATGAATACCGGGACTTATTAATATTTGATTCACCACGATTCTGTAAATTCCATTTACTACAAATGTCCCATGGGAATTCATTAAAGGAATATTTCCGAGAAATACAGTTTGTTTCTGTATCTTCCTACTATTTCTTCGAATCGATCTTGCTGGTACATATAATTCAGAGTAATATGTAAGGGACTGATATACAGCATCTCTCTCTTTGATGAAAGGTTCTGCTAATTCATATTCATTACCAAAAAGCCTGGATTCAATTTCTTTATCTGTATCCTCAATTTTCGGAAAATTATGAAGTTCTTCCATCAAGCCCTGATCGATGAAACGACAAAATCCTTCAAATTGTATCTTACCAAATTCGGGGATTGTAAACGCTCCCTCATTTTCATCTAATCGCATTGGAAGTTTCCCATCCGTAAAAAAGCCTATTCAATTATTCCCGATTGATCTATATAGATCAATCCGACAAAAAAGATTCGGATGCATATTCAGTGTTCACTATATCCCGTGAAATTCTACCCGTATCCATATATATATCTCCAATAAAAAAAAAAGATAAGGAAAGAAGAGGTACTTTTATACTTTAATCCAATCACGTGAAATGGATCTATGAACGAATGAATCAAACTTAAATGTGAATCTCACTTAGAAAAATTCCTAATTAAAATAGATAAAAAGACGGAGAAAAAATGAGATCCATTTCCTTTATGGTTGACTTTAGTATACATCTCATACTATACTTAAAGGACGGACGAATTATTCGATCTGTCCTTAGCATTCCCATATCTTGTCTCGGCGACATAGCCAAGCGGTAAGGCAGAGGACTGCAAATCCTCCATCCCCAGTTCGAATCCGGGTGTCGCCTTGTTGAGGTAAGTAAATGGAACGAAAAGCATTTATTTCCATTGCAGAACCTCTGGAGACATATTGGTAAATATTACCGATATAGATAGTGAGTTGCGTGCATTTGATTCCGATTCCATCGTGAATGTACGACCCTCGAGTTAGTTATAGTAACTCGTTGGTCAATGATCAAATGCATTTATTGATCTCACATATCAGCTCGAACATCAGTAACGTTCATAATGCAAAGGTGGACCATATAAACTTCAACTTTGCACTATCGTTAATAGTTCACTTATCATCTCGATAATGAAATCATTATTTTTGAGAGAACATGATCCGTATGGATATAGTCGGTATAACTTGGGCTGCTTTAATGGTAGTTTTTACATTTTCCCTTTCACTCGTAGTATGGGGGAGAAGTGGACTATAATGGTAATGCTTAAGAATCAATTATTGTGTTCCTTACAGATCATGCATGATAATATCTCCTGTTGCATAAGGATCCAGTAATATTGAATCTTCTTTCCAAATGGAAAGAGTCTTTCCATCCATATCATTTTTTCCTCTTTATCCTCGTAAGTAAGGAATATGCATAATTCCTTATCATTATAATTTTCCTATCTAATTCTCTCTAACAGGTTTGAATTAATTAGTTCTTTAATGAGTCGATAATTTTGTTTCTTCCACTGAAGAACGATATCTCTTCTCTTTCTTAGTAGGAATAAAAAATAGTCCATGTTTCACCGGATGGTTCTGAATTGATCGGATCTGATATGAATTCCGATCTCAGAAAAATATGAGACATAAGTAATAGATCCCTTTGCTTTTTCTCGTACCATTTAAAGTTACATATCTAATATGTACTATAAAACGATGTTCGTACCGGAAAAAGATGTTTCACTTTGATCCTAAACAATTTGCAAGTACGTTCAGAATCACGTCTGTTTCCATTGGGCCTATTTTCACAGGGGCATTAATAAGTTGATCAGCTGCGTTATTTTATGGTATGAGGTCCTTCATTCTACATTTACCATATATGGACAAGTACTATTAAGATCTATTTATCCATATATGGGTGTATAAGAAGTAGTATAACAGAAAAAGTTAGATAGTCTTTTCCTTCGTACTACTTCTTTTCTTTCTTTTTTGCTTTTCCAAATAAAATTGAAAGCAATCTTAAATAGAATACGATTCCATAACCTATTTTATACTTATGATCCGGATCATTTAGTAATCACTCCATTTTAATACGAATCAATTGCTTTCACTGCTTACACTGCTTCCACTGACCGTTTTGACGTAAAGGATAAGTAAAAAAGCAGTAGGAATTGAAATGAACAGTGCAACAGCAAGAAATGCTTGGTTATTGACTTCCATGATCTCCTGATTTTTACTTCGTTTCAAATAGCTCGAGATTTTATCTCATAGAGATGAATCTTTCAAGATCCATGAAATAGATGTATGTGATTTAATGAATAGAATCGGTTCGAGTAATGGAACCTAACTAACGGATTGAATGAATTATTCGATGGAAATAGTATAACATAATATTATCTTTTTTTTTATATGATTAATAGTCAAAACTTACGTGCATCATAAAACATTCCGATCAACGAAAGAATAGAATTCGTACGAATAATAACCTTCTGCTACCCTAGAAGACGTTCGTCAGACATGATCAGACATGAGAGGTATTTCGTTTAGATCTCCACGGTTTAGATTGAATATTAAGCCTATCCGCCGGTCCGGTGATTATATACCGGTCCGGTGATTATATAGAAGTATAATTCTATTCAATTTATCCAGAGGTCCACCCATGACCCTGGAATGAGAAGGACTATTCGGATAGTTCGTCCAGATCCTGACATGATCATTCTTGGAAATACAATAGAATGTCTGGAAATCCACTGGCTATCAATCATGAAAAATAAGTATTAGCATGAAATAGTTACAATATTCCTGGGGAAGAACAGAAGGAAGATCTACTGTAAATAATTGTGAATTATCTATAGGGATCTCCGTGGGATTCTTACTTAGGAGAACTACCTCTGTGTAACCCTAAAACTCTGTGCTTTGTCACCCTAAAATCTATTTATTTCCCTTTTTTTTTTTATTATTCGGGGAGGGAATAATATTTATTGCAGATTCACTATGATTATTAGATGTTATCCCCGTAAGAAGGGTCTTTTTCCAAACTGAATTATCGATCTGGTAAATGTATCTATGAGTATATCTATTCATATGAATAGATATACTCAAAATCTATATGAATAGATATACTCAATATCTGTATCAATAGATATACTCAATATTTATATGAATAGTAAATACTCAATATCTATATGAATAGTAAATACTATTCTCTTTTTCACTCTTCTACGGGGATTAAGAGCTTCATTTATTAACTTATTGGATCGGGACTGACGGGGCTCGAACCCGCAACTTCCGTCTTGACAGGGCGGTACTCTAACCAATTGAACTACAATCCCAATACAGTACAGTTCATCATATTTATTTTATAGTAGGTGCTAGATAGCATCGTATAGATTACGTGAGTGCTAGGTCAATTAAATATCTTATCCTTCCCTTTCATCTTTGAAAGTATCAATCCACATGGAATTGGGCACATATCCATATCAATTTCATAGATAGAGTATCGGGAGGGGGGGAGAGTTCAATAACCAATTATCTTTTCATCTATGATTGGCATGAATATATCATACCGATAGATTGGTACTGATGATATTGGTTGGGTCGAGCTGGATTTGAACCAGCGTAGGCATATCGCCAACGGATTTACAGTCCGTCCCCATTAACCACTCGGGCATCGACCCAGGAACAAGAAAGTTATTGAAAGTCTTTAGGTTAATATACTGAACGAATGGGTATCCTATTTCATGGTACCCCTAGGGGAAGTCGAATCCCCGTTGCCTCCTTGAAAGAGAGATGTCCTAATCCGCTAGACGATAGGGGCCGCCAATTCTCATCTCATAATATGAGAGTTCCCCGGAAGTTGTCAATAGTATTGACAGAATTATTAATAATCTTCTTATTGGTTTCTTATCCTTATTATTCGCTCATTCATAAACTTTTATATCTACTACAAAATAAAGAATCCACCCAGAGAGGGTTTGCTCGTATATACCAATAAAAAAGGTTTCCTTATGGGAAAAAATCCTTTGTGCATTGCTCGGATATGCCTATACATTCCGTTGAATCAGAAGGTTTAACAACACAACAATGGAAAATATTTGAAAAATGTCCCATCCATATTGCGTTCATGTGTGATAAGGATCCTTCGGACTCACCGTACGTACGGAATTTAGATATATTGGTTCTGGGAGCGAAAGGGAGGTATATACCGGACAATTCTTTTTTTTTTTTTCATTTTTTTTTAGAAAAAGTTAAGCACTATACCCTAATATGGGAACGTAAAGTATATTGGGAACATAAAGTATACGAAGTTGTGTTACACATGGATTTTTCCATCTTGGAGAAAAGGGTATTGGTTCTTAACCTATCTGGAAATAAATAGAGCTTTGGATGGATCAGAGATCCATTTCAAATATCCTTTCACTATTTGAGTTAATAATGTAACGAATCACACTCACTTTTATCACTAAACTATACATGCCACAATCCTATTGACAGATATTCCGTCACTTCTTTCTTTCCTTTCACATTTGAATCCAATTTTGGAATTCCTTAATTCTTTCTCTTCCATTTCCTAGAGAGAACAAAGGATTCTATTGATTCTAGGTTTTTATTTCCTCTTGGAATTTTTTTCTCAACTCCTCTAATCTTATACAGGAATAATGTTTACACCTGGTGAAATGATGTCTTCTACAAAATGTAGAAGGATTCTATTTCACCAATCTTGGATTAAGAAAGAAAAGAATTGGTGAAATATATCGCCATCTTTCAAAATGGAAGGGGTTTCCTTACAACCATTGATCTTCTTAGGAGATAGATTCTATCCGGGAACATATTCCTCTTTTCAATTTTTCTACAATTTGTAGAAGAATGATATTCGAAGAATTTTGTTAGAAAAGAATTGAATTCTTTATCATTCTTTTTCGAAAGATCTTCCTCTTCTGAGAGAGAAGGGAGGATTCCATTGAGTCGAGGTTGTTCATCTTCATTTTTATTTTATCTGAGAGCCATAAACTGGAACGGATCCATATTTTGAGCTCTCAATCTTTGTTTATCTCTTTCCGTTGTCGCTCTCTCATAGTAATAACATCTTGAAGGTTTGCAAGGATAACTCGGTATATATACTATATGGTAATTAACCCGGGTCTAGGATTAACTAATTGTCTGGCACCGGGAATGGTGGGAGCCATACCTAATAAAAAAAAAAAGAAAATGATCCGAACGCATTGAAAGTCAATACAATAGGACCTGGCCGATTTATTTATTAGCTATTTTAGCAATATGAACATATTTTTTTCAGGCATAACATAACTTGTTTCCATTCGCTTCATATCAGCTCAGCGCGGAGTTTCCAGTATAGCCATCCCTACCCTACTCTATGGATCATGTGCATCCAATTTGTTGCCCATATATCGTAGTAGACTCATTCATTACTATATGATGGGGGGCCCTTTTAACTCAGCGGTAGAGTAACGCCATGGTAAGGCGTAAGTCATCGGTTCAAGTCCGATAAAGGGCTGATGTTTCCTACGAAGAAGGTCCGGGTGTCCGTTTCTCAAGAAATTTTTTCATTGAAATATGAAAAAAAAAAGAATAAAATCCATTCCGTTTTTTCTCTTATTTTATGGGCGAACGACGGGAATTTAACCCGCGCGTGATGGATTCACAATCCACTGCCTTGGTCCACTTGGCTACGTCCGCCCCGTAAAAACAAACCAATTGTTTCTATCCACGGTCATTTCTTACAAGAAGAATCAATTTGATAGGTTAATGAACTAACGTTTGTATGTAGGTCGACGACCCCTGACAGGGGATCAGAGCAAGATCGATGACTAGCTCCCAACCAACTCTCGAACAAGTTGTTCAGCCCAGCCGTGGACCTCTGTAAAATATGGGATAAATATTAAGTATTTCCTATTTATCCCGGAGAAATATCCCTATCCCATCCTCCCTCGGTTCTTTTGAGGGTGGAAGAATAATCTTTCTTCTTCCATATGGATCCTTTGCCCATTCATCCACGAACGATAACGATCGTTTTTTCCCTTACAGATTATATTATCAAATTCAAAAAAAAAAAAAAAAGAATAATAAAGTTTTGCAGATTGGTTTGGTAGATCCCACGAACGAACAAGCCATCAACATGGTTCGGTTAAAATGTAATTTATAGAGATCTATCTTGGGATTTCTTTTCTTTTTTTATCTTGATACTCAGAACTTTTCCATCCGAACAACTCCGGGGGGGGGGGTATTTTATCAGAAGGTCATTGTTTCAAATGATCGAGGCTGCATCGACAAGTTCGACTATATCTGCTTGTCACATATTAAGATTCAGTGAATCTAGACCATTAGAACGAAGGAAGTATCTTGGAACATGCGTTCATCGATGCTTTTACTAGGGTTGAGAAGTAGATCTTTTACATCTGTACTATCCAATCTCATAGTAGTAAAAAGAGATAATATGTTTGTTGTCTTTCAATTCATTTGAAAGAAAGTTTGATGCAGGTTAATCGGAACAGGATTGGTAGGCGTCAAAACGTATCAAATCTTTCACGTATAAGTTCCTTATGAGCCCGGGCTCATTCCGATATAACATGATTTCGGACAGATCTATTGTCTAGCCGAATAGAGATCTATTTGTAACGGGGCAGAAGGCGGCTTCTTTTGGGCCGCAATCCACATAATTTTTGAGCAAGGGGTTATATAGTTTCGTCCCAACAGACTTATTTATTCTATTGTTCTAAAACGCATTCCATTAAATATGTGTATTCTATAGTGGAGTAGATTAAAGTAAATGTTGGTTGGTCCAGATTTCAATCCAATATGCGTAGCCGGTAGATTGCATGTTTGTGGTATGTTACCAGAACGGAACTAGAGGGAAAAGTGTTTTTCCCAATATCAAAAATAATGGGTCTGGAAAACCATGTGATGATCTTAGGTGAAGAAAGAGAACGAACCCAAGGTTTTTCTTTAGCTAGGATGGATCAAATCCAAAGAATTTTCCTTTCCGGGTATTTAAAATATCCATTTATCACTTATATGGTTCAAGAATATATTTTATTTACCACACATAACATAACATATTGTATAAAATCTTAGTTGATAAAGAAAAGATCTTCGCCCCGATCTTTAGCAAAGGGATTGAACGAACGGAAGAGGACTTCGTTCAACCCCAACGGAATGCGTTGCATTTGGATGGAGCTAAAACGCCACATGTCCGATCGATACTTTGACGGAACTATGGATTGCTTTAAACATATGATATTCGAGATAACTCCCAAGTTTATCGAAGAGCTAGTGATAAAAATGAACAAAAAAAAAAAAAAGAAATGTGATACAATATATAAAATATCGTGACAAATTACCCGCTTTTCCCGTGGTTCCGAACTAGCCGATCTTAGAATGGAAATTCTAATAATGGGAATTTTAACGAACATTGTGCAAATCCAAACAATATAGTATGGAATACCTCAATCCTCTATCTATATTTGTATGTAGAATTTCAAAGTGCCTTGAAAAGAAAATCAAAAACGCCTTGTTTCTTTTTAGTTCCAGTTATACAATCCGAACTATTTTTATTGGACAGATTAGATCAAACAGATACTTCTTAGATCCCCTGTTTGTTATAGATTCCCTTGAGAATAAAAGGGAAGGAGGAAGCAATTAATCATACTGGCTAGGAATCCCCTACACCTGATTTATCATATTCCAATGATCGATCCTAATAACTTACTATTCGATCGAACGAAGGCCAAGATCCAATAGATTGGGATCAATCATTAGAACTTTGGGTCTATCGGAAGTGGATTAGTAACCCCCAAAAATGTAATGGATGATGATTGGATATTATCATGTCAGTCGTTACTTAACTTATTTTATCCCCCCCCTTTTTTTTTTTGAATGAAAAAAGGTTTGTTTACAGGTGTGATCATCTGGTATCGGATCAATCTCGATCGATGAGGAATAATAATCTGCCTGCCCTGTTCCAACGTTCCTAGCCATCAATCTTGATAAGAACATAGAATAGTTTCTATGATCCGAAAAACTCTTCAGGGCCAAGTCATAGGGACTATGATAGGATATATATATAATAATAGTGTAACTTAGTGGAATGTATAGGGCTATACGGGCTCGAACCGTAGACCTTCTCGGTAGAACAGATCAAAATTCTTATTATCAAAATAATTTGAACTGTTCCAAGAACCCAACATGCATTTTATCGCATTGGGCTCTTTCATTAACTGATGGAAAGATCGGTTAGTTTGCCATTCTCCTCTTTCCAGGAAGATACTAATATGGCTCCGTGTGCCCCAAATTATTACCCTTCGGAAGCAATCCCAAAGTTATTCAAAAGGTTTCCTTGACGTAGGTCTGCCTTGCTCGGGCATAGATTGACTCAAATAGAGTCTCCTCTATCGCTCCAAAAATAAAATATGACACTTCATACACCTAAAAGTTCATAGAGCGAAAAGAATCTATTTTGAGGTCCCCGTATTATACTCATTATGCCTGGCATTGAACGGAGCTGGGATTGACCATATCAATTAGATTCGTAATTCGAATCGAATCGAACTTCATCTTTGTCATGCTATTGTTCCCCAGAGAAACAAATTGATAGAGTAAGACTATTTCACATAGAATCTATTTCGTGGATCGGACGAATCGATAAACTCTCTCGAAAACCATTGGCGCACGTGTAAACGAGGTGCTCTACCTAGCTGAGCTATAGCCCTTCCTTGCCAATCTTGGTGATACATTACTATACTAACCAGATGGATCACTTTCTGTCAAGGTAGATATTGAATGATTGGATACTATGATCCAATACGTTCTAATAAGTTCGATCGGTGCCAGGGACACATTGTCTATACGTTCAATTCCATTTAGAATCGTTTATAAGTCCAACTCTACCTATGAGAATAAATGACCCACTTAACTCAGTGGTTAGAGTATCGCTTTCATACGGCGAGAGTCATTGGTTCAAATCCAATAGTAGGTAAACTTATTAGATACCATTGAGGAGTCGATGGCATCTAATAAGTTTTACTCCACTTGTTTGGATCGAGACGGAACATTGAATCCATTATAATATCATTATAGGAAGAAAATTTTTAATTAGAGACGGGGAGGCTAGCACTGATAGCCTCTAATCGCGTTCTAGCTCTTTTCAGAGCTACATCAGCCTCAATTGCTTGTCTTTTACCTTCGGCTCGAGCTAAATCATCTTTAGCTTTTTGAAAAGTTTCCTGGGCCTCTTGGAGATCGATGTCAACATCTCTCTCTGCATTATTTACCAATATGGTAATTCTATCATTGTCTATCTTGGCGAAACCGCCCATCAAAGCCATAGTCGACCACTTTCCATTGAGACGTATTTTCATAACTCCTATATCTACAGCTGCCACAAGTGAAGCATGGTTGGGTAATACGCCAATTTGACCACTATTAGTAGATAGAATTATTTCTTTCACTTCTGAATCCCAAACGACTCGATTAGGAGACAGTACACGAAGATTTAGGGTCATTTTCAGAATTAACTTTCCACTTTGTAGTTCATAGCCTTCGCGGTAGCTTCATCAATGTTACCCACCAAATAAAAAGACTGTTCGGTAAGACCATCTAATTCTCCGGAAAGGATCATTTGAAACCCTTTAATTGTTTCCATGAGACCAACATATTTGCCCGGGGAACCTGTGAATACCTCTGCTACAAAAAAGGGTTGTGATAGGAAACGCTCAATCTTTCTTGCTCTTGCTACGATTAAACGATCTTCTTCCGATAATTCGTCCAGTCCAGGAATGGCTATAATGTCTTGAAGTTCCTTATAACGTTGTAAAGTTTGCTTAACCCCTTGCGCAATTTCGTAATGTTCTTCGCCTACGATCCAAGGTTGGAGCATAGTCGATGTTGAATCTAAAGGATCCACTGCTGGATAGATACCTTTGGCAGCTAATCCTCTCGATGGTACGGTAGTAGCATCTAAATGTGCAAATGTTGTAGCAGGAGCAGGGTCGGTCAAGTCGTCAGCAGGTACATAAACTGCTTGAATCGAGGTTATGGATCCCTTTTTTGTGGAAGTAATTCTCTCTTGCAAAGAACCCATTTCCGTGCCAAGGGTTGGCTGATAACCCACGGCGGAAGGCATTCTGCCTAATAGGGCGGATACCTCTGATCCCGCTTGGACAAAGCGGAAGATGTTATCTATAAATAATAATACGTCTTGCTCATTGACATCTCGGAAATATTCGGCCATGGTTAGAGCAGTTAAACCAACTCTCATACGAGCTCCTGGTGGTTCATTCATCTGACCATAGACCAAAGCCACTTTTGATTCTGATATTTTTTGTTCATTAATTACTCCCGATTCTTTCATTTCCATGTAAAGATCATTCCCTTCGCGGGTACGTTCTCCTACTCCCCCAAATACAGATACCCCTCCATGAGCCTTAGCAATGTTGTTGATCAACTCCATAATGAGTACTGTTTTACCCACTCCAGCTCCTCCGAATAAACCGATTTTTCCTCCACGGCGGTAAGGAGCCAAAAGATCTACTACTTTAATGCCTGTTTCAAAGATGGATAATTTTGTATCCAACTGTGTAAAGGCGGGAGCAGATCTATGAATAGGAGATGTTGTGCGAGCATCTACAGGACCCAAATTATCAACAGGTTCTCCAAGAACATTGAAAATTCGTCCAAGAGTGGCTCCACCAACTGGAACACTCAGAGGAGCTCCCGTGTCAATCACTCTCATTCCTCTCGTCAAACCATCTGTAGCACTCATAGCTACAGCTCTAACCTTATGATTTCCTAATAATTGTTGTACCTCACAAGTAACCTGAATTTCCTGACCGGTTGTATCTTGACCCTGAACTATTAATGAATTGTAAATATAAGGCATATTACCTGGAGGAAAAGAGACATCCAGTACTGGGCCAATGATTTGAGCAATACGTCCCACATTTTTTTCCACAAGTGCGGAAACCCCGAGAACAAGAGAATTGGTTCTCATACAAAAATGGAAAGAATATCCATGAAGAATATATATATATATAAATATGATTTTTCCAATATCATCAAAAAAAAAAAAAAAAAAATGTTCCGTATCGGATCGATCAGATCAGTCAATAATGAATGGGAGTTACCACCTTAGTAATAGCCTACTTTTTTTTTGAAAAGTTTGAATTCATTCATATTTGGAATATGAAGTAAGTAGATGGATAAGGATCATGCAGAAGTGTTCAATTCATCTATAACTAGAACCAATTTATCCATAACTTAAACCGAAAATACTTCACAGATCATCTGTGAAATTTGAAACTTGAACGCTATTCATGACCTTTCTCTCATTGGTCGTTATCTCTTCTCTTCGTACGCACATCTGTTCCCTATTCTATATGTATTTTCATATGGACAATTCGCACCATTATGATATGATCAAAGGTCGATTCGGTTCCTTAAATTCATTAATGAACTAGTTTAACAGCTGAAAGGTGCTCGGGTCAATCCATGGAAGAATAACTTAAAAAGCAAAAATTGGCTTGCGTCATACATCAAAATCGGGTTGTGTCATACATCAAAATTGGGTTGCGTCATACATAAAGAACATTATACAATGAGAGTGTATTTAGCAGATCTTATTGTCCAATAACAGGCGACTGTTTTGTAGTATATTTCTGTTAAAATTGATTGTTGACGTTTGATCCATGTCGAGCAGACCTCGTCCTTGCGATAAATCATTTTTAATAAAGGAGGGACTTGACTTATGTCACCAAAAACAGAAACTAAAGCTAGTGTCGGATTCAAAGCTGGTGTTAAAGATTACAGATTAACTTATTATACTCCTGAATATCAGACCAAAGATACGGATATCTTGGCGGCATTCCGAGTAACTCCTCAACCTGGGGTGCCGCCCGAGGAAGCGGGAGCAGCAGTAGCTGCTGAATCTTCCACCGGTACATGGACCACTGTTTGGACCGATGGACTTACCAGTCTTGATCGTTACAAAGGGCGATGCTATGACATCGAGCCCGTTGCTGGAGAGGAAAGTCAATTTATTGCCTATGTAGCTTACCCCTTAGACCTTTTCGAAGAAGGTTCTGTTACTAACTTGTTCACTTCCATTGTAGGTAATGTATTTGGATTCAAGGCCCTACGGGCTTTACGTTTGGAAGATTTGCGGATTCCCCCTGCTTATTCCAAAACTTTTCAAGGTCCACCTCATGGTATCCAAGTTGAAAGAGATAAATTGAACAAATATGGCCGTCCTTTGTTGGGATGTACTATCAAACCAAAATTGGGTCTATCGGCTAAGAACTATGGTAGAGCAGTTTACGAATGTCTTCGTGGTGGACTCGATTTTACCAAGGATGATGAGAACGTAAATTCCCAACCATTCATGCGCTGGAGAGATCGTTTTGTCTTTTGTGCGGAAGCAATTAATAAGGCTCAGGCTGAGACGGGTGAAATTAAAGGACATTACTTGAATGCTACTGCAGGTACATGTGAAGAAATGATGAAAAGGGCAATATTTGCAAGAGAATTAGGAGTTCCTATCGTCATGCATGACTATCTGACGGGAGGTTTTACCGCAAATACTAGTTTGGCTCATTATTGCCGAGACAATGGTCTACTTCTTCACATTCACCGCGCGATGCATGCAGTTATCGACAGACAAAGAAATCATGGTATGCATTTCCGTGTACTGGCTAAAGCATTGCGTATGTCCGGTGGAGATCATGTTCACGCCGGTACTGTAGTAGGTAAACTTGAAGGGGAACGAGACGTCACTTTAGGGTTTGTTGATCTACTGCGTGATGATTTTATCGAAAAAGATCGAAGTCGTGGTATTTACTTCACTCAAGATTGGGTATCTATGCCAGGTGTCCTGCCCGTAGCTTCAGGAGGTATTCACGTTTGGCATATGCCTGCTCTGACCGAGATCTTTGGAGATGATTCCGTACTACAGTTTGGTGGGGGAACTTTGGGACACCCTTGGGGAAATGCACCTGGTGCAGTAGCTAATCGGGTTGCTGTAGAAGCTTGTGTACAAGCTCGTAATGAAGGACGTGATCTTGCTCGTGAAGGTAATGAAGTGATCCGTGAAGCTTGTAAATGGAGTCCTGAGCTAGCCGCTGCTTGTGAAGTATGGAAGGAGATCAAATTTGAATTTGATACGATTGATTACTTGTAACTCAGTGACTTTCGTTCTACTAATTGCACTCGGCTCAATCTTTAACCACTACCACAAAGATTAAGCCAAATCGTGAACGGATATCTGGGATTTCAAAATATCAATATCTATATATCTATCTATATAGATATATCTATATAGATAGATATATATTTCCGAGGTCAAATATCTAAAACAGAGTGAGTCGATGAAAAGATAACGAATCCTACTCATATTTGAAATTGGTCTTATGGATCATTCGATAGGGTTGGTAGCTCAGTGGATCAGAGCTCATGGTTCCGGACCTTGAGGTCAAGGGTTCAAATCCCTTCTAGCCCAAAAGATTTTTTATTTGGGATTCAAATTGACTTTCATCACGGTATAGGAGAGATTCTTTCTTTATAAAAGAATAAAGGGTTCTATCATAATCTCGGATCGATACTTCGCTTCGGATTCCTAATCAATAATGAATGGAGATTATTAATCAATGATTCATTCCACTATTGATTAATAATTCTAATCATTTTATTTATACGACTTCTCTTAATACAAAATAAGATAGGAAAAGTAACAATCTTCACCTTTATATGTAAAACTCTATGTCTATAAGGGAATGGTTCGAAGACAGGCGTAAAATAACTGGATTACTAAAAGATTCGGTCGAAGGGGATAGTAAGGACGTTAATGAGACGGATAATCAAAATAAGAAAAATATTGATTACGTTAAAATTAATAGATTATGGGTTCAATGCGACAATTGCGAGAGCTTGCTCTATATAAGATTCTTGAGAGAGAATAAAAGTGTTTGTGAAGAATGTGGATATTATCTGCAAATGAATAGTTCAGATAGAATCGAACTTATAATTGATCGTGACACTTGGTGTCCTATGGATGAAGACATGTACACTCTAGATGTTCTTCAATTTCATTCTGAGGATGAACCTTCTAATTCTGATCCTCTTAATTCTGAGGATGAACCTTATAGTGATCATATCACTTCCTGTCAAATAGAGACAGGTTTAACTGATGCTATTCAAACAGGCATAGGTAAATTAAATGGTATTCCTATCGCACTCGGAGTTATGGATTTTAAGTTCATGGGAGGTAGTATGGGCTCTGTAGTAGGTGAGAAAATAACCCGTCTAATCGAGCGCGCTACCGAGGAATCTCTTCCAGTCATTATGGTGTGTGCTTCCGGAGGAGCACGCATGCAAGAAGGAAGTTTTAGTTTAATGCAAATGGCTAAAATAGCTTCTGCGTTACATATTCATCAGAAGGATAACAAGTTGTTATATTTCTCGATTTTGACGTCTCCGACAACCGGTGGAGTGACTGCTAGTTTTGGCATGTTGGGAGATATCATTATTGCCGAACCTAAAGCGTACATCGCATTTGCAGGTAAAAGAGTAATCGAACAGACATTAGGTCAGAAAGTGATTGAAGATTTTCAGGTGACTGAAAATTTATTTGATCATGGTTTGTTTGATCTGATTGTTCCACGTAATCTCTTAAAAGGTGTTCTAAGTGAACTATTTCGGCTTTACGGTCTTGTTCATAGAAACAAATGAACGTTTAGTTTTGTTCCTTGTAAAAAAAAAGGATAAAATCGAGTTCCTTGTAACGAAAGTGAAAGTGATAAAGTTTCTTATCGCGGTGAAATAATTATTTATTGAAGATAATTGCTTTTCACTCCTTTCTTACCAACAATTTTTGATTATCAATCCTATACTAACAATAAATATAGCCTTCACTCTCCGAAATAAGATAAAAATTGGTCAGGATTCATGTTCTTACACTATTATATATTATATAGTATGAATAAGTGATGTAATTAATATATCTATATTCTAATAGAGAAAGAAGATCCTCATTGTTGAACTCGGGATCTTATTCAAAAACAATTTTGGATCCAGCTTTAAATCAATTTTCGGGATTTTTGGATTGGAAGAGACAGCGAAAGGAACAATATTTGCGTACATTTATTCTATTGCATACATGTATTCTATGAAGAAGGACGAATAGGACTGCTCATTTGGTCCCATCACTTATTTGATCTTATAATCATTCCTTGTAATATGGATAAACATTTCATTTATTAACTAAGGTACTCGTTCTATGATAATTCCTAGCCTACCCTCTATTTTCGTGCCTTTAGTCGGCTTATTACTTCCGGCAATTACAATGGTTCTTTCTCATCTTTATATTCAGAATGACGAGATTTTATGAATATGATAAATTAAGATTTAAGAAATGGGTTCGGATCTTTCAATTGCAGCAGAACAGATAGGATATCTATATCTATTTCAGATTATATGAGATAGGACCCTTATAGACACAAAATAGGTATAAATATCCATATGTATTTATTCATATTCATATATGAATGTGGATAAATCTTACAATTATATAATATATGTATATATATATATAAAATTCATTTTATATTCATTAATATCTATTTACATATACATATAAAATCTATGTATGTGTAAATAGATAGGTATTGATAAATATGTATGTGTAAATAGATAGGTATTGATAAATATGTTAATATGGATGGTCTGTTATATTTTTGAATATGGCATACATTTCTATTCCTGGAGATATTTATACTCCTCTGATCCAGTGTTGTTTCATACATTTTGAAATGAAGGACTTATTTGGAATAAACGGTAAGAATTTACAAGAACATAAACTTGGCTGACTTGACTGAAATGTTAGCTATGTATATATATACCTAGTTCATAATAGTTTGGGAACCAAAGGATGAAAAACTTGGTCATTCCCTCAACTTCAATAGGATGGAATTTAATACAATTTTTTATGAATCGTCGATCCAAATGGCTCTGGATAGACCCTATAAAAGGGTCTCGAAAAATAAGTAATTTCTTTTGGGCTTGTATCCTCTTTCTGGGTTCACTAGGATTTTTCCTGGTAGGGATTTCGAGTTATTTTGGTAAGAACCTGATACCCCTATTGTCATCTCAGCAAATACTCTTTGTTCCACAAGGGATTGTAATGTGTTTTTATGGTATTGCAGGTCTGTTCATTAGCTCTTATCTGTGGTGCACAATTTTGTTCGATGTGGGTAGTGGCTATAATAAGTTTGATAAAAAAACAGGAATTGCATGTCTTTTTCGTTGGGGATTTCCCGGAAGATATCGTCGTATTTTACTAAAATTTAGTATGAAGGATATTCAGATGATCAAAATGGAAGTTAAAGAAGGTATTTCCCCTCGTCGTGTTCTTTATATGGAAATAAAGGGCCTACAAAACATTCCTTTAACTCGTATTGGTGATAATTTGAACCTAAGGGATATCGAACAGAAAGCTGCCGAATCAGCCCGTTTCTTGAATACATCCATTGAAGGGTTTTGAAATGAACCGGGGATAATTCTTTATCCTCGACATAAATTTGAATGTAAAGACATTTGAATATGGATCGGATCAAGGAACATGAATCAATATCCAATCAGGAAATTTTCATATATATATATGAAAAATTTTTTTTTTTCATTTTTAAAGAGCATTTTTAATCTTTGGAAATAACTGGGGAAAGATTTGTAAAGGATCGATCCAGTGATCAGAATTCAAAGGATCTTGGGAATTAATAACACTTATTTTACTTCAAGTTATTCTTGAGTCAGATGGAATGGAAAAAAGAACTAGATAATTGGTCCAGATAGAAACGATCTGGAATGATCGGATATCTGGGAACGATCTCCTCCTTATGCTCCGTCTCGCTCATTTGGAGCGAACCTTTTATTCTCCGAGGATATGTTTTCTCGGGGTAAAACAATTATGCAATAGATCAATCTATGGGTCCCATACCTAATTCTATCACTCGTACTTTGTCTAGATTTCGGACAGAACTGACGAGTGAATCAGGTTTGTTAGCGATTCGCGAATTGGAAGTGGCCGAATATAAAGCATCAGCTTCCCTACGATATCTCGCATGTTTAGTAGTACTGCCCTGGTTAATTCCTATTTCATTACGGAAAGGGTTGGAGCCTTGGGTTACAAATTGGTGGAATACTGGTCAATCTCATAAAATTTTTGATTATCTTCAGGAAGAAAATGCTCTAGGAAGATTTGAGAAAATAGAAGAACTATTTCTATTAGAAAGAATGTTGGAAGATTCTTCGGGAACACATTCACAAGATCTTCGTATAGAGATGAAAAAAGAAACGATCCAATTGGTCGAAATGTACAATGAAGATTGTATCCAGATAATCTCACATTTATTAACAAATCTAATAGGTTTTGCTTCCATAAGTGCTTATCTCATTCTGGGTAAGAAAAAAATTGCCATTATAAATTCTTGGATCCAAGAATTATTCTATAGTCTGAGCGATACAATGAAAGCTTTTTCCATTCTTTTAGCAACCGATCTATGTATTGGGTTTCATTCGCCCCATGGTTGGGAAATGATGATCGATTCGATCTCCGAAAATTATGGATTTGCCCATAACGAACGAATCATATCTGGTCTTGTTTCAACTTTTCCAGTCATATCAGATACGATTTTTAAATATTGGATCTTTCGTCGTTTAAATAGTATATCTCCGTCACTTGTAGTAATTTATCATTCGATGAATGAGTAAAGAATAGGTTTTTTTATGATCGACAACAATTGAAACATAATAATAAAGTTTGTTTTCCGTGTTCAGAAATTAGCTATTCCTCCCCCTCAGTCTTCTCCTGGTACGAGACTTTTGATTTCTTACTTTTAGGTTTGGTTCAATCAATATAGTAGCAAAATTTTTGACAGGTAACTATGATAGCTACCTACTCTCACCCAAAAAATGATTTGGAACCAATAATTGAACCATGCAAAATAGAAAGAATTATGGCTGGACGAAAAAGATGACTTGGTTAATTTCCGTCCTGGTCATGATACATATCATAACTCGGACATCCATTTCGAATGCATATCCCATTTTTGCACAGCAGGGTTATGAAAATCCCCGAGAAGCAACTGGACGTATTGTATGTGCCAATTGTCACTTGGCCAAAAAACCTGTAGATCTTGAGGTTCCGCAGTCCGTTCTTCCCAATACCGTATTTGAAGCAGTTGTTAAGATCCCCTATGAGACGCAAATGAAACAAGTTCTTGCTAATGGTAAGAAAGGGGGTTTAAATGTAGGAGCTGTTCTAATTTTACCCGAGGGCTTTGAATTAGCCCCTCCGGATCGTATTTCTCCTGAGATTAGAGAAAAGATGGGTAATCTTTATTTTCAGAACTATCGTCCCAATCAAAAAAACATTATTGTAATAGGTCCTGTTCCTGGTCAAAAATATAGTGAACTTGTGTTCCCCATCCTTTCACCAGATCCTGCTACTGATAAAGAAGCTCACTTCTTGAAATACCCCATATATGTGGGTGGTAATAGAGGAAGAGGACAAATTTATCCCGACGGGAGTAAGAGTAACAATACGGTCTATAGCGCTTCAGCAACAGGAAGAGTGAGCAAAATTTTACGTAAACAAAAGGGTGGATATGAGATAACTATTGAGAATACATCAAACGGTGGACAAGTGGTTGACATTGTACCTCCAGGACCGGAACTTCTTGTTTCAGAAGGCGAATTGATCAAGGTCGATCAACCATTAACGAATAACCCTAATGTGGGTGGATTTGGTCAAGGAGATGCAGAGATAGTACTTCAAGATCCATTACGTGTTAAAGGTCTTTTATTATTCTTTGCATCTGTCATTTTAGCACAGATATTTTTGGTCCTTAAGAAGAAACAATTTGAGAAAGTTCAATTGGCCGAGATGAATTTTTAGGTCTATCTATTTTTGAAGTTGACTGATTGGATCAAAAATGAATACCCCTTCGGAGATGGAGATCCTTTTATCCTACTTCTCTCTTATATATTCTTGGGAAAAAGTATATTTAGATATATTGACTTTTTGAATAGGGAGTGGGTGATTCAATAAGCACTGGAACAGATCAACTTGTCGAACGATCCCCATATGCTATGCTATATCGTGTACTATATACATGCCATTCCCTTCTTTCCTTGCCCATGTTAAAAAGAAACGATCCGGAAAATAGATAGATAGATCGCAGGGAGGAAAGATGAGGAGAATAACTAAGTCATCTTGATTGAAGAAGATTCCTATTTTCTCTGATCCCATTCTTTATCCTATCCGATTATTCCTCTTCGAAAAGATTCGGAGAAATTATCCGGTTTATCATCGAGATAAGAGGAACTAATCGGGTTTCCGATCCTGTCCTATTCGTCAATTCCTTTCCTTATACTGAGGAATTTCAAAAATGAATAAAGAAGGAAGAGCAGACAAGTAAGGGGCAATATAACTCATTAAGCAAAACAACCCTATAAAACTTTTGATAGGGTTCGTTCCTAATGAGAGAAAACGAATAAAAGGTGTTTTTCCTCCTCTTTTATTTTGTAAGCCAAAATAAGAGAATAAAAGATTCTATCCGCACATTTAGATTCTCATAGTTTGGGCTTTTACAGAAACTTCACAGAATTTCCGATCAGAGAAATGAGCAAATATTGAGTAATTCATATTCTCCGTTTCCCTGTTGTTCCTTCGACAGAGATTGAAATTGGATCGATCCAAACTTTTTTTTTTTTATCATATAGCGAAAGAATAGATTGGCTCATCACTTGACTAAAAGGCATTGAATGGAGTAAATGACGGAGTCATTGTATTAATATGAATCTTCTCTTCTAATTCATATTAATATAGAAGAGAAGATTCATAAAAAAGAGATTTTGATAAGACCTTACCCTTCAAAGAAGGGTAAGGCTTTATCAATTTTTCACTTTCGCATGTATAGTATTCCCCACAGTAAGTGCATTTCCCCTACTATAGGGATGACCCTAATCCGGAATATGAACCATAGAAAAAGATACCCAGTAGACCAATCACGATAATACCAGTTACAGTACCTATCAACCAAAGAGGGATCCTTCCAGTGGTATCGGCCATTTATCTTACTCCCTTTCACATTTTCTTAAGTGGTAATGCTCGAGACATAAACAGTCATAGCATATATAATTATGAGTATTGGATCTTTCCGAATGGAGTTAGAAGATTCTCATTGTTCCTAATTGAACAAATAATTAGAGAATAGAACAGCAAGTACAAAAATGAGTAGCAACCCCCAGTAGAGGCTGGTACGATTCAATTCAACATTTTGTTTGTTCGGGTTTGATTGTGTCATATCTACATACTTTCTTTAGATAGAGTTTATCGCTGGATGAACTGCATTGCCGATATTGATCCCAAGAAAAAAACTGTAGGGACAGCTAGCCCGTGAACGGCCAACCATCTAACTGTAAAAATCGGATAAGTTCTATCTATAGTCATGAGTGCCTCCTAAAAAGATCTAGTAAATTCATCGAGTTGCTCTAACGGATCGAAACGGCCAGTTACTAATGGAACCTCTTGTCGGCTTTCTGTGAAATACTCATTCGGCCGAGGGCTCCCGAACACATCATAAGCCAAACCCGTGCTGACAAATAACCAACCTGCAATGAATAGAGAAGGTATAGTAATGCTATGGATAACCCAGTATCTAATACTAGTAATAATGTCAGCAAAGGAGCGTTCTCCCGTATTCCCAGACATGCTCAGCTCCATATATTATTGTAAAGTCAGTCAAGGGGGAATTGATCCCATGAAAGATAGAGATCAGGAAATGGAAAACTACTGATATCTTCTCCAATCCTTGTTCGATTGTCAATGTTATACCAAGGGTATCTCTGAAGTCTACTGGACCAGTATAGCTAGCCTTCTTCCGACACAGCAATACAATTTTGATGAGTATCCAGAAGGAACGGGATAGAATGATTCTATTCCTGCCAGTGATTCCATCTCTGTTTGGTCAACTAAATCCCAACAGAAAAAAATGGAATATTGCATGTTCCGAGGGAACCCCTCAATCGATGTTGTAACAATTGCATAGACCATGGAAATTTTCGATCGGAATTAGCTTCTACAGGTGGCTGTAGAACCGAAAAAGAGGATTAGTGCCGCTAGGAGCAAAGGATATCAATCACTATCAATATCAATAAAACTAATCCAGAATATTATACTTTTACCCCTTCCTTTTTCACTCCGACATGACATTATGTCCGCGTAGATTATATCAGTAATTAAAATTGCACGGATCATTGGTGCTACGCAGATGTATGTCGCTCTTCCAATAGTATCTGACACACGTGGATTTATGCCACGGACTTATTATATAGTACCTTGTATTAAGAAGTAGGTATTACTTATTGGATAAAACCGAGTGGATAGTGCATGCAATAAAACCTAGTCAATTTTAGGTATGTTAAATTACGAGATACTCCTTGCAAGAGGTGGAATTCTTGTAATATCGGGCTCTACTGGCTATAAGAATGAATATGAAAAAAAAAAAAAAAAAAACCTAATCCATCTAGAGGATCGAATGATTGGATCAATAAGATCTATAATTTAAAGGACAAACCAGATATTAATATTCTTACACCTAAACGTTAAATTCACAAAACTTTGGCTATGTCTGTAGAATCAATTTTTACGGTCCAGTCTTTGGACCGATAGCTGCTACTGGTAAAAAAGATAATGTCAGGTGATCCAATCGTACTGATTTAGAATTTATTCACCCTTAAGAAGATTACGTTCGACAATTTGTGAAGGGGTTCGCGATTGCTATTCATGAATTACTCGATCAATGTGGGGATTTCTAGGATAATGAAGATAATTCCACCATAGATTTCCTCTCATCCATGTTCGTTCATACATATCTTATAGTAGATATAAGATTCTGAATTGGTACAAATTGGGACAATTGATCTTTTGTATTCTGATTTCAAGGTTATGAAAAGAAAAATTTAGGTAATTGTCTCATGAAGATATGTATAAACCATATTTCATTCAGTCCTTCCACGTCTACTATAATTAGTTATTTTGGTTTCTTATTGGCTTCTATAATTTTCACCCTAATCCTATTCATTAGCTCGAGCAAGATACAACTTATTTGAAATGAAGGAAGGGGAAACCCTCTCAGTTCACTATTTTCATTTGAACAATTTTGTTGATTCTCTCTATATAAATTTATGATCATTGAGATTCATATCAAATTCAGGGTACTATCCAGGATAGCTATTATCCCTACTTATTCCGTTGAATCGAAATGGTTGAGGCTTTGCCATCCGGAATTGTTTTAGGTCTAATTCCTATAACTTTGGCCGGATTATTCGTAACTGCATATTCACAATACCGACGTGGTGATCAATTGGATATTTGATCCGGAAATATTATTCCATTTCATTGGCTTGGCCTCCTACTTTTCCTGGGAGGTCAGAATCCATTGCTCGTTCCAGTTGAAACGGAATTATCGATAATCTAGAGGGTTTCATTCTCTAGGAACAAAATCACGCTCTGTAGGATTTGAACCTACGGCATCAGGTTTTGGAGACCTACGTTCTACCGAACTGAACTAAGAGCGCTTTCTTAAAAAATATGGAGATAAAGGGAATAAAAAATACCTTTCGTTGATACTCTACGAGTATCAAACATTTTTGCATCTGATACGATTCAATTATTTGATGTTCGATTCAAATCGATATAAAATGATCTTTCGTTCCTCTCTCTTTCCATAGAAAAGAAGGAATAGGTAGGGATGACAGGATTTGAACCTGCGACATTTTGTACCCAAAACAAACACGCTACCAAGCTGCGCTACATCCCTTCTAATCATTAGACAATGTTATTTTATATAATTTGAAATCTGTTTCCAATATTTGAACACCTTTAATTCTCTTTGGTCTCGTGGGTGAAAAGACTTTATACATGCATGTAGGGTCTATTATCTAGAATATAACTATGAATTAGCAAAATTTGGTTTGGTGATGAAACATCGTTTTCCTGTTCTATAAATAAGGACCCAGCCCGGATAAAATTATACATATATCCATAAGTTCCGAGTTTCCCCTACAAGAGATTCATAACTATTGGGTTTAATAACTTACGCATTATGATCGATAAGGAGAATTTACAATGCAAGATCTAAAGACCTATCTTTCCACAGCACCTGTGTTAGCTATTTTATGGTTCATATCTTTAGCCGGTCTATTGATAGAAATCAATCGTTTTTTCCCAGATGCTCTGACTTTGACTCTCTCTTTTTAATTTTTTTCCTCCCCCTAAAACCGAGGAAAAAAAAATTGTGTTAGATCTACTTTTCCTACCTCTTGGACAAATTAGTTGATTCAGCCCCAAATAGAGATCCAAGCTTTTTTTTTTTTTTTGGGGGGGGGGGTAGAATCAAAGTAGAAATAAAGATCCAAAGGTTCTTTCCACATTTCATTTTGTAAGTACAACTGAAAACTCCTGATCAAGAATTTTTTTACTCAAAAATTTTTCATCGCGGGATCTCCGGTTATCAACAACTTCTATCCCTTTTTCCCTCTTTCTTTTTCAGATCAAAAGGAAAGTAGACCCAATATCTAGAGTAAGTTTATGGCCAAGAGCGGAGATGTAAGAGTAACAATTACTTTGGAGTGCACTAGTTGTACCCAAGATAGTGTTTATAAAAAATTCCCGGGAATTTCTAGATATACGACTCGGAAAAATCGACGCAATACACCTATTCGATTGGAATTAAAGAAATTTTGTCCCTATTGTTACAAGCATACCATTCACGGAGAAATAAAAAAAAGAGATTAAACTTACTACTCCTACCCAGGGATAAGAATAGATCACAGATATAAAAAGAAATGGTATTTCAACAAGATCTTTAATGGAACGATATTTTCAAAAGATTTTGAATAAATAGTATTCCAAAGGTTCATGAAACAAACTATGGATAAACCCAAGCGATATTTGGATAAACCCAAGCGATCTTTTCGTAGACATTTGACACCAATTCGTAGACATTTGTCACCAATTGGATCGGGAGATCGGATCGATTATAAAAATATGAGCCTAATTAGTCGATTTATTAGCGAGCAAGGAAAAATATTATCCGGCCGAGTTAATAGATTGACTTCAAAACAACAACGTCTGATGACTAACGCTATTAAACGAGCTCGTATTCTATCTTTGTTACCTTTTCTTTATAATGAAAACTAATTTGATCCATAGAAATGGGAAATGAACCTACTCCTTAATCAAATCGGAGCTGGTATATCTGTTCGATAAAGAGGCAGATCTTGAGTCTATTGTTGAAAAAGTTTACAGGATTTCATTCTTGGAAAATAATTGGATTTCATTCTTTTTATTTTGTTTATTTCTAATCCAATATTGAAAATATTGAAATGGTTCTACCTTCCCGGAGGGAATTCTCCGGGAGAATCTGTTATATCCATTCCATCTTTATCTATTTCTTTCATTTATATCTAACCTATTTCATCACACGATAAGTTCTTTCTTCAAGATGGTGGAAAAGCAATTACTATCTAATACAGCTATTTGCGCAAGTGTTTTACGATTTGGAAGCAACTGCCTCTTATACAAATATTGGATGAATCTGTTATAAGAGACTCCATTGGCACGGGCTGCTGCATTGATCCGAGTAATCCACAAACGACGAAGATCTCTCTTGCGTTTACCTCTATCTCGATGGGCGGAAGCTAAGGATCTATCTTTTCGTTGGTTAGCAGTTCGAAAAAGTTTCGAATGGGCCCCTCGAGAGCCTGATACAAATGCAAGAATCTTTTTCCGACGTTTTCGAGCTATATATCCACGTTTCACTCTGGTCATTGAAGTTTACTCTTATGAATCGCTAATCTTTTTCTCGGTTAGTCATTTTTTTTTTTCATTGAGAATCAAACTGATTCTTCTTATTTAGAAAAGAAAAGTTCCAATGGCTTTTGCTACTGCAACCTTCCCAACCATAATTCCCTTTAGATAGGCATCTTCTGGGTAGGCAAGGACTGGGACCTTGTACTGAGAATGAGAAAAAATCATGGGTTTCATCGTTTCTATGGTTCTTTCTCCAACGGTAAGGTCCTCTTTATACGCCGGAGCTTCTTATTCATTTCCGAACTATGAAATAAGTATGTTATTGGTAACTTGTACGGTTTACCATCTCCAGCTCTACTCTTTAATCATCAAGTAATAAATACTTTCATTACAAGATCTATTCATACAGTAACGACATGTAATTCTGGGGTTGGCCAGATAGCTGACCCTGTTGTTCCGTTCTCGCAGCAATATGAGCATAAACTTTATGCTTCTAAAATTTGCATGATTTCCCCGCTCAATGGATTGATGACCATTCGCTACCAATGAGGAATTGCTTTTCATCCCGCATAAAGGTGATTGGATTTGCACCAATGGAAACCATAAATTTCATCCCCGGTAAGGTTAGATGATGGATCTGTACTTGGTTACAGCGGGAAAATTATTATGTTATTCCGTTGTAATAATTTCCCAGTCTGTTTGAGTCAGCTTTTGATCCAAACGAGTCGCACATACACCCTAGCACATACTCCTCTACGCTGAGGACATCCTCGAAGAGCAGGAGATTTTTTTCTATTCTCTATTGGCTGTCTTGCATTTCTAATAAGTTGTTGAATAGTGGGCATTCTGGCCGGATTGTATGCGGAATTGATTGGTTCAGATTGATCCTAACCATATCGGGTTATTATGAAATGAATCACTTTCCCCCTTTTTTTTTTTAGGGAACATAGAGATCAAATTACAGTTCATTTTAAAAGAAATGAAAAAAAAAAAAAAAGAGGATCTTCCGCTACGAGATCAACCTTCCGCTACGGCATCAACAATGCCATAAGCTCGAGCTTCTGTTGCTGACATAAAAACATCTCTGTTCAGGTCCCGTTGAATGACCTCTCCAGGGTTGCTTGTTCTTTCTATATAACATTTTGTTATGTAATCACGAAGCATCGTTACGTGTTGCGATTCCTTATGAAAATCTGCGGCCGGTCCGTCATAATAGGAACTAGCAGGTTGGTGGATCATAACCCTAGCGTGAGGTAATGCTATACGTTTAGTAATTTCTCCCCCGATTAGGATGAAAGATCCCATCGAAGCGGCTACCCCCATACATATTGTATGTACATCTGGTACTATTATTTGCATAACATCAAAAAGACCTACTCCCGGTATTACTGATCCACCGGGACAGTTAATAAATGAGAAAATATCTTTATTTGCATCTTCTGCACTCAAATATACCATGAGACCCATGAGTTGATTTGCAATCTCGTGATTTATATCCTGAGCCAAAAAAAGTAATCTCTCTCGATAAAGTCGGTTGTATAAGTCAACCCAATTTGCATCTTCATCTCCAGGGGCTCGGAAAGGCACTTTTGGAACACCAACGGGCATTTGTTTTAATGGAAAGAAGTGAAGCACTATACTCTAATATGGAAACGTAAAGTATATTAAGTTGTGTCACACATGAACTCTTCCATCGTGGTTAGGAAGGTATTCATAGGGGAGGTTTTTAACCTATCTAGAAATAGAGCTTTAGATGGATCAGAGATCCATGTAAAAGATCCTTCAACTATTCAAGTTGATAATGTAACGAATCACACTTTTACCACTAAACTATACCCGCCACGATCCAATTGTAATATACGGATCGATCTTTTGTCCAACCAATAGGAAGACGAGGAGTTATCAACCTCCATTGAAAGTTTCTATCAATCATTACCTCGTTTTCATCATTACATGAATCTCCATCCCCGGAGATTCAATACTTGGGTAAATAGTATTTCATTCCCGGAGATGGCTCATTGTAATTATAAATTACCTTTGCGAACTGCTGATAAAACAATTACTAATGGACCCGATACAATCGTCAGAGTCAGAACAGTGAGCTGTGCAATAACCTCTAGATTCATTTCGTTTTCTTTCACCCCTATGATCCCATCGACTTGATGGATGTATGAATAAAATGTTGTCAAGATCAATCACTTTTCACACTTCTATTTTCTCTTCTCCTTCCCCATCTGTGTAGTTTCGATTAGGAAACTATAGCCTTGAGCAACTAATATCTTTACAATAGCCTTGAGCAACTGATATCTTTACAATAATACATAAAATAGATAGAGAGCCCATTGATGTATTTCAATATCTAGATAATCAAATTGGATACTGGAGAGAAATAAATGGACTAATCCGTTCCGTGTAACTCATTTATTCAAAATGATTGGAGAGGGAATGAAGAGATGATAGCTCAATTTGTGATAGCCTTTTTTCTTGCTTTTATAACAATGATTTTAGCGCTCAGATTAGGTAGAGCGCTGTATTATTGATTCCTGACTTTTCTTGGTTTGGCCTGGCCGGTGTGGCCAGGCCAATAAAAGAAAAGAATCTTTTTTAACGAAATGAACAATACGATTCGCCAGATTGGTTTTTATCTAACTGAATAATTGCTATATTCATTGTATTGTCGATACAATCCGTACATGCTATGGTATACATCTTCACTCCACCATTCATTTTGTTACATTCCATTTTGGAGAGATGGCTGAGCGGACCAAAGCGGCGGATTGCTAATCCGTAGTACGGATTATCCGTACCGAGGGTTCGAATCCCTCTCTCTCCGTTCGGTCACTATTGATCCTGAAAACGGATAACTTCGGATCTTTCTACGGAACGGAAAAGCTAGATACTTTTTCCACTATTCTTTACGTCCGGGATTACGTCCTGGATCGTTTGATAGAAATCCAAAGATAAAAAGAGAAATGAAAAATATCACTACTGTGTAAACGAACAGCTTAAGAGTAAGCATTACGTAATCTCCGGGATCCTTATTATAAGTACAACAGAATAGATTATCAATCTTTGTACCATATATGGATACTTGAATACCAAGCAATAGTATGATTAATACAGATCACAAAATGATTTCTCCGAATCACGTGTGAAAATAAATAAAAAAAAAGAAGGAGATAATTTATCCCTTTGTTTTCCAAATGTTCTTTCTTCCCTTCTTCTTTTTTGGATCAACCAGATATTTATCGAATCTTTATGAAAATATATGATTCGTATCACTACGTGACCAAATAGCTCGATCCGGAGTGAGCGATGGGATCAGAAGGAATTTACAAAGGTGAGTTGAAAAGTTTTTAGCCGGGAGCAGATAAGGTATCTGGATCTGGTATCGTTGGGTGGAGCAAGGATAGAACTTCTGCCACAAAAAATGGAAAGGGTGATACAGAAATTGGATGAATGACAGCGATCCAAAAACTTGAAAAAGGAAAAAAAGGGATACTTTTTATCGAAAACTTACAGCAGCTTGCCAAACAAAGGCTAAGAGAAAAGAGAGAACGGGAATAATTGGCATTACATCGACAATTGGATCGGAAATTGCATAAGCCTCAGGTAATTTTCCAAAAAAGGGATTATTTAAATGAATAAAGGCATCATCTATACAAATATTGAGTATAACTAGCATTTTTTTCTCCAATAAAAATGAGGGGGGGGGTAAAGCCAGAAAAGTCTTTGATTGATCGAATCGATCGAAGCTCTTCGGCAAGTTTGACCAGACTTGGGGTTGGAAGGGATGATTTTTTCATACATACAATATTTTACCCAATCTAATAGAGATTGATCAATGAATGGATATTCTTGTCCCTTTTTCTGTTTCTCCTATTATGTCCAATTCCATAAAGAACCTTTTTTGTCAATATATCCACAAAATTTTCCGGACCAATTGGGATCTGATCTAATGAATCTTGGATCCTAATGGGTTGACAAAAAGTTTTTTATAAGTATTCATTAGCATATGAATAGGGAAATAGGATGGGAATGGGGTGTGGCCAAGCGGTAAGGCAGCAGGTTTTGGTCCTGTTATTCGGAGGTTCGAATCCTTCCATCCCAGACTTATTTCATTGGTTCCTGTTTTACCTTCCCTCCCTCTTCTCTTTCTTCTTTCGTAAAAGGTAGATCCAATGGAATTAAAGGGATATCTCTGTGGTGCAAGATGGGAATACGGATCAATTCGAGATAAGGTTCAATTTATGAAATTAGCCCATTGGATGTATGCTGGTCCTGCTCATATTGGAACTCTACGAGTAGCTAGTTCATTCAAAAATGTACATGCCATTATGCATGCTCCTCTAGGAGATGATTATTTTAATGTAATGCGCTCTATGTTAGAACGGGAAAGAAATTTTACTCCTGCAACTGCTAGTATAGTAGATCGTCACGTACTAGCACGTGGATCTCGAAAAAGAGTTGTCGATAATATTATTCGAAAAGATAAGGAGGAAGGTCCCGATTTGATCATATTGACACCTACATGTACCTCTAGTATCTTGCAAGAGGATTTAAAAAACTTTGTGGATAGAGCATCCATAATCTCTGATTGCAACGTCATTTTTGCGGATGTTGATCATTATCAAGTGAATGAAATTCAGGCAGCGGATAGAACTTTGGAACAGGTGGTTCAATATTATTTGGATAAATCCCATAGACAAGAAAATTTGGATCAATTTGTAACAGATGCACCTTCTGTAAATATAATTGGGATTCTTACTCTAGGCTTTCATAATCGACACGATTGTCGTGAGTTGAGACGTTTATTAAAAGATCTGGACATCAGAATTAATCAAATAATTCCTGAAGGGGGATCTGTAGAGGATCTGAAAAATTTACCAAAAGCTTGGTTCAATTTAATTCCTTATCGTGAAGTGGGCTTAATGACAGCGATGTATTTGAATAAAGAATTTGGAATGCCTTATGTATCTACAACTCCTATGGGAGCTGTAGATATGGCTGAGTGCATCCGACAGATAAAGAAATATGTTGATACCTTGGCGGCTCCTATTTTATCAAGCAAAAGAGTTGATTACGAATCCTATATCGATGGACAAACTCGATTCGTTTCCCAAGCTGCTTGGTTCTCAAGATCTATTGATTGTCAGAATTTTACGGGGAAAGAAACAGTCGTTTTTGGTGATGCAACTCATGCTGCTTCAATCACTAAGATACTTGCTAGAGAGATGGGAATTCGTGTGAGTTGTACAGGTACTTATTGTAAACATGATGCAGAATGGTTTAAAGAGCAAATTAAAGATTTTTCTGATGAGATAATCATCACAGATGATCATGCTGAAGTAGGAGATATTATCGCTCGCGTAGAGCCCTCTGCAATATTTGGTACTCAAATGGAACGTCATATCGGTAAACGTCTTGAGATTCCCTGTGGAGTTATTTCCGCACCAGCTCATATCCAAAATTTTTCCTTGGGATATCGACCCTTCTTGGGTTACGAAGGTACTAATCAAATAGCTGATCCAGTTTATAACTCATTTGCTCTGGGTATGGAAGATCATCTTCTAGAAATTTTTTGTGGTCATGATACGAAGGAAATAATGACAAAATCATTATCCACGGATATGAGTCTAATTTGGGATCCTGAAAGTCAACTAGAATTGAATAGAATCCCTCGTTTTGTCAGGGACGAAGTAAAGAGAAATACAGAAAAATTCGCACGACGAAAGGGCATTTTGAACATTACTGTCGAGGTAATGCACGCAGCTAAAGAAGCATTAAGTACCTAATCAATATAAATTCATTTATTACATTGAGCTTATTCTATACAAAAAAAGTGAATCCAATTCGATATCTATTCCTATAATATCAATGGAGTTAATGACTATTCATAATCACGTCTCGATCATGATTCGAGATCAGCAGGGAGGGATCTTAAAAACATCGTCTGAAACGACGTGGTAGAAAGCAACGTGCGACTTTACATAATTGGTTTGGTGGATGGATGTGGATAATGACATCCAACATTTCATATTCGGATCAAATGCCCTAATCGTTCCACCAAGGCTGTTACAAATAAGCCTAGAATTTTCTCTCGATGCGTCTAACATCTCATCCCAATACAGTTGCCAATCCAACAATGAATTTATCTCTTATTCTGGATTGACAATAGTGTATTGTGTCGATATAATTCGTCCATTCACAATAGAGATAGATATCTTAGGTTCATCATTGATCAGTGATTCTATCCAATCATGATTATTCTGTCGACGGATCATTTATTCATAACCTAGATTACTTTATTCTGGAATAGCGGATCGAAAGAAACTATTCATATCCATATATGAACTGACGAGTTCATTATTTGGTCATTCACATAGGTTTTTGATCCCGTTCGTCATTTAACAACAATGATTGGTAAGATTCTATTTACCGGTTCATATTGAGTAACCTCACATTCCACTTCGATCGTATATATATCCTCAATATCTATTCGCAATATGGGTTGCTAACTCAATGGTAGAGTACTCGGCTTTTAAGTGCGACTAAGGTCTTTCACACATTTGAATGAAGTAGAAAACTCGTCGATACCATCGGTAAAGTTCGGAAGACTACGACTGATCCTCGAAGTATAATGAACGGAAAAAATAGCATGTCGTTCCAACATATGATCTTTATGATACCTTATATTATTTTTAGGATACCTGATTGTATTCGATCAGGACCGGATCTTATTCAAGGAATCAAATAGGTGGGAAATGTCTATTATATATTTAGATGATTTATAATATGCTCATCCTTTCGGATCAAATGTGATAATTGTGAATAGGATCGAATCAATTCACGATTAAGTCGAATGAGTCAATGGAGAAAGTTATATGACTTGAATCATAGGTAAACCCAGAGGAACGAGCTTCTGTTCCTCGTTCCAATTAAACGAGCGAGGAATTCCCTTTACTGATCAGAAGTTAAGAGCTTTTCAGTACCCGATATCGGGAGGTTTTCCCTGAGTAGATCAGGGATTTATACACTCACAATGAGTCCTAAGTACTCGATACAAATGTGTAAGATAAATAGTGTACTGACCAGGTTGATTTATCCCATGAGTCAGGAGAGCGATCGGTCGCCAGGATAAAAGATTTTCGTTCTTCCTCATGACGAATGAGATCCTTGGGTAGTAAATCTGTTGAATTGAATATAGAATCTTAATATCCGTATATATATATTTTTTTCCTATCTTGTCCCGACTAGATCGCACCATGTATTATCTCAGAAATTAAGAGGTTATTCTCATGAACGAGGGACATAGCTGAGGTTTGAAAATGGATGAGTTCCATAGATACGGGAAGGAAGATAGCTCTTGGCAACAATGCTTTTTATATCCACTCTTTTTCCAGGAAGATCTTTACGCAATTTATCATGATCATTATTTGGATGGATCAAGTTCCTCTGAATCGATGGAACATTTAAGTTCCAATGATCAATTCAGTTTCCTAACTGTAAAACGTTTGATTGGTCAAATACGTCAACAGAATAATTCAATTGTTTTCTTTTTGAATTGCGATCCAAATCCATTAGTTGATCGCAACAAGAGTTTCTATTATGAATCGGTACTAGAAGGACTTACATTGGTCCTGGAAGTTCCGTTCTCTATACGGTCGAAATATTCTGTGGAAGGGATGAATGAATGGAAGAGTTTCCGATCGATCCATTCAATATTTCCCTTCTTGGAAGATAAATTCCCGCATTCTAATTATATATTAGATACACGAATACCCTATTCTATTCATCCGGAAATTTTGGTTCGAACCTTTCGTCGCTGGATCCGAGATGCTCCCTCCTTGCACCCATTACGATCTGTTCTCTATAAATATCGAAATAGTCCAGATAATTTACAAAAATCAATTATTATCGACCCGAGAGTAAATACAAGATTCTTGCTGTTCCTGTGGAATCATTATGTCTATGGATGTGAATCCATTCTAGTTCCCCTTCTTAAACGATCCTTTCATCCACGATCGTTGTCTCATGGATCTTTCCCTGATCAAACTCATTTTGATCGAAAGATCAAACATATTATCAGAAATTATCGTCGAAATTCACTGAAAAGTATCTGGTCGTTGAAGGATCCTAGAATTCACTATGTTAGATATGCAGAAAGATCTATTATAGCTATAAAGGGTACTCATCTCCTAGTGAAAAAATGTAGATATCATCTTCCAATTTTTCGGCAATTTTATTTCCATCTTTGGTCCGAACCATATAGGGTATGTTCTCATCAATTATCCAAGAATTGTTCTTCTTCCTTAGGTTATTTTCTGAGGGTTCGGATGAAACCTCTTCTGGTCAGGACCAAAATGCTAGATGAGTTATTCATTACCGATCTTATTACCGATGAATTTGATCCAATAGTTCCGATTGTACCAATAATTGGATTATTGGCTAGAGAAAAATTATGTGACATATCAGGGCGGCCAATTAGTAAATTGTATTGGACTAGTCTAACAGATGATGATATCCTCGATCGATTCGATCGAATTTGGAAAAATATTTTTCATTACTACAGTGGATCCCTTGATCGAGATGGTTTATATCGTATAAAGTATATACTTTCACTATCATGTGCTAAAACTTTAGCCTGTAAACATAAAAGTACGATACGTGTAGTTCGGAAGGAATTAGGTCCAGAACTCTTCAAAAAATATTTTTCAAAAGAGCGAGAATTTGATTTTCCGGCTTTTTCATCGAAAGCAGCGGCCCGTTCACAGAGAGAACGAATTTGGCATTCAGATATTCCCCAGATAAATCCCCTAGCCAATTCCTGGCAAAAGATACAGGATCTTAAATCTTAAAATAGAAAACTTATTTTACCAATGAAATGCTCTTTGAGTCATTGCCTCGATTCAGAATCATTTTTCTTTTTCCATCCGAGAACTAAAATGATTAGGGAATAAATAAATAAATTACATGGGGAAAGCCGTGTGCGATGAGAATTGCAAGCACGGTTTGGGGAGAGATTTCTCGCTCCTTACTGATACTGAAGGAGCAGATAATCCACTCCATCCGACGAGCTCCGGGTTCGAGTCCCGGGCAACCCGGATAAAATTGATCCAATTGCGATAGGTACCTCTGTCCACTTGTTCCGGTTCTGGATCCAATAAAGTTCCTTTTCATATTCATTCGTTCCTATTCACAGGAAACGAACTATCGCAGGTTCTCTGGAAAGGTGATGAAGAATTAATTAATATACCACTCATATCAATTGATTCAGAATTCGGTTCCAGAATCGCATTGCACTTCGTTCGTTGTAGCGAACAAAAAAAATTTGATCTTCACTGATTAAATCCTATCCGTTCTCATTACAACACAACGGATCTCCCTGGAACCAGAAATCAATAATTTCATGTAGTAGCTAACTACAGATAGATCTATAGAGTGTGGAATATATGCAAAAAATATATAGTCTATATAAAATACATCTCTATACTATCAATATAGATAGATCAGTATATATCCCAACGGGATATATATTGAAATCCCATACCAAATATTGGTTGACATTGATACATGGATCATATTATACTGTCAAATAACAAGCCTTATGCTTGGGAGCCTCTGATGATTTTATAAACGAAGTTCTTACCATGACCGCAATTATAGAAAGACGCGAAAGCGCAAATTTATGGGGTCGCTTCTGCGACTGGATCACTAGCACCGAAAACCGTCTTTACATTGGATGGTTCGGCGTCTTGATGATCCCTACCCTATTGACCGCAACCTCTGTATTCATTATTGCTTTCATCGCAGCTCCTCCGGTAGATATTGATGGTATTCGTGAGCCCGTTTCCGGTTCTCTTCTTTATGGAAACAATATTATCTCTGGTGCCATTATTCCTACCTCTGCAGCCATCGGTTTGCACTTCTATCCCATCTGGGAAGCAGCTTCCGTCGATGAATGGCTATACAACGGGGGTCCTTACGAGCTAATCGTTCTACACTTCCTACTTGGTGTAGCTTGCTATATGGGTCGTGAGTGGGAGCTTAGCTTCCGTCTAGGTATGCGTCCTTGGATTGCTGTTGCATACTCAGCTCCTGTTGCAGCTGCTACTGCTGTTTTCTTGATCTACCCTATCGGTCAAGGAAGCTTCTCTGACGGTATGCCTCTAGGAATCTCTGGTACTTTCAATTTCATGATTGTATTTCAGGCTGAGCACAATATCCTTATGCATCCATTCCACATGTTAGGTGTAGCTGGTGTATTCGGCGGCTCTCTATTCAGTGCTATGCATGGTTCTTTGGTAACTTCCAGTTTGATCAGGGAAACTACTGAAAATCAGTCCGCAAATGCAGGTTACAAATTTGGTCAGGAGGAAGAAACCTACAATATTGTGGCTGCTCACGGTTATTTCGGCCGATTGATCTTCCAGTATGCTAGTTTCAACAACTCCCGTTCTTTACATTTCTTCTTAGCTGCTTGGCCTGTAGCAGGTATCTGGTTTACCGCTCTAGGCATAAGCACTATGGCTTTCAACCTAAATGGATTCAATTTCAACCAATCTGTAGTTGACAGTCAAGGTCGTGTAATTAACACTTGGGCCGATATCATTAATCGTGCTAACCTAGGTATGGAAGTTATGCACGAACGTAATGCTCACAACTTTCCTCTGGATCTAGCTGCTGTTGAATCTATTTCAATAGGCGGATAA